CGAACCCGGAACCAATCGGTTAAAAGCCGAATACTCTGCCATTGAGTTAGCAACCCTAAAAGTGCATCAATGAGCTTGTTTCCAGTGTTTCCATCGACTTTATGGTATCATTAAAGTGATGGCATTGAAAGTGAATCCGTGAAGCTCTAAAAAAAAGTAGGAAAGCCCACTGTTAGGCTAAAAAAGATTATAAACAATACCATAACCACTTACCGTTAGTAAGTGTTGCTATATCTTTTTCATCCAGGTTAAAAAAGACCTATCAAATCCCTGAGCCTATAAAAAAGGTCTCTTGAGAGATTCAATTCTCAATGTTTTAATACTTACGCAGACCATCTTTTTTTTAAGCGATAAAACAACTACTCTTTTTTCATGCACTTTCATCATAAAGAGGTTTGCCTAAAAAAGAAGGAGTGATTTATCGCCGGGGCGATTTATCGCCGCCAAGTAAATATTTCTACTTGTATCTTTTTTAAGCCAATCCCATTCTTTTTGAATTTCAATAATTAGTGGCGAACTATTTTAAACGCTTTTTTGTTTAAGTAGCAATTCTTCTTTCTAAGCTACTTGTTGGATCTTTTTTAACCAAACCACTTAAAACTTGCTATATTTTCAATGGCTTGGTCTTCCTAGACCTAGCCCCTTGAACAGCTTGAAAAGGCCTAGTATAAAACTAGGCCTTTTCTTGCATCTTTTTCAAGGGGCGATTTCTCGCCCTTGAAAAATTATCCGTTGATTGCTGGAGCTTCAACAGAAGCTAAGTCTAGAGGGAAGTTGTGAGCGTTACGTTCGTGCATAACTTCCATACCTAGGTTAGCACGGTTGATAATGTCTGCCCAAGTGTTGATAACACGACCTTGGCTATCAACTACGGATTGGTTGAAGTTGAAACCATTTAGGTTGAATGCCATTGTGCTTACACCTAGAGCAGTGAACCAGATACCAACTACTGGCCATGCAGCTAAGAAGAAGTGTAAGGAACGAGAGTTGTTGAAACTTGCATATTGGAAAATTAATCTTCCAAAGTAGCCGTGAGCAGCTACGATGTTGTAAGTTTCTTCTTCTTGTCCAAATTTGTAACCTTCGTTAGCAGATTCATTTTCAGTAGTTTCACGGATCAAGCTAGAAGTTACTAGGGAACCATGCATAGCACTGAATAGAGAGCCGCCGAAAACGCCAGCAACACCCAACATGTGGAATGGGTGCATAAGGATGTTGTGCTCAGCTTGGAATACGATCATGAAGTTGAAAGTACCGGAGATACCTAGAGGCATACCGTCGGAGAAGCTTCCTTGACCGATTGGGTAGATCAAGAATACTGCAGTAGCAGCAGCAACTGGAGCAGAGTAAGCAACTGCAATCCAAGGGCGCATACCAAGACGGAAGCTAAGTTCCCACTCACGACCCATGTAGCAAGCTACACCTAGTAAGAAGTGTAAAACGATAAGTTCGTAAGGACCACCGTTGTACAACCACTCATCTAGAGAAGCAGCTTCCCAGATTGGGTAGAAGTGCAGACCGATTGCTGCAGATGTTGGAACGATAGCACCAGAAATGATGTTGTTACCGTAAAGTAGGGATCCAGATACTGGCTCACGGATACCATCGATGTCTACTGGTGGAGCTGCAATGAATGCAATGATAAATACAGAAGTTGCAGTAAGTAGAGTAGGAATCATCAATACACCGAACCAACCGATGTATAAACGGTTTTCAGTGCTAGTAATCCATTCGCAGAAACGACCCCATAGGCTTGCGCTTTCGCGTCTTTCTAAAGTAGCTGTCATGATAACTTAGTGTTTAAATTTAAAATAATTCCCAAGACAATACAAAAAATATACTTAAATTTATCTTGCAACACCTATAAAAATAATATGTGTTTTTAAGAATAAAATCTGACCGTGAGGCAATACAAACCGTTTGTTAAATTGATTCTTTATACAAGCTAATCGAAGGTGCTCTACATGTTTAAAACAAGATGAGAAACCAAGCCCTTTTTGCAAGATTTGCTGCAATACTCTTCTTTGAAGAGCTAAAGGTAAACTAGAGATATAATTCTTATTAATCCAATATTTAGAAAAAGTTGCTTTTCTTGTTAAACAACAGCTTAAACTATCTAAAAATTCAGATTCTGATGAAACAATTTCTGCAAATTGTGCTAAATTTTTTTCTATTTGTGGATTAAAAAATTTTTTGATGTAAAAAATAAAATTTTTACGAATTTTGTTTCGCTGAATACTTAAAAAGTCATTAGTCGGATCTAGATACAAAAAAAAATTTAATTCACGATGAATATTAGTTAATTCATGGCGAGTAATTCCTAAAAAAGGTCGAACAATAAAAACATTAGAATAAAAAAACGTCTTCCAGCTAAGAGCTGTTAATCCGTGCGAACCACTTCCCCGAAAAAGATTTATTAGCAAAGTTTCTACTCGATCAGTTGCAGTATGTGCAGTCATAATAACTGAGTAATTGTTTTGTTTTGCTATTTTTTGAAGAACAAAATATCTCCACTTTCTTGCTGAAATTTCATCACGCACAAACAGATTAGAACTTACTTGAAAAAAATCTAAATGAAGCAAAACACTTATTCTGCACAAAAATGAACCTGCTTTAAAAGAATTGGTATACCAGCCATGATCACAAAAAACTATACCTAATTTCCATCTCCATTGAAATTGCAATTGAAGCATAAAATATAACAAACACATTGAATCTTGACCACCTGAAATTGCAAGTAAAATCTTTTGATCTGGTTTTACTAAACGACGGTCAATTAATGTTTGATTAAAAGTTTTTAAGAAAGATGGTTCTAACATAATTTTTTATAAAAAAAACACACTAAAGCCATAATATGTTATGCTTAAACAGCAAGCCAAAACAAAATTGAATGCTATTCTCGCACAAAGAAAAGACATACTTAACCTGATAGTTTTTGTTGAAAAAGCTATTATCTTAAGCATACTTTAAAATTCTTATTTCAAAATCTTTTTTGTTTTATTCAAAAACATATCTAATAATTTGACGAATGTTTCAAGCATTTAATAAAAAAAATTTCTAACTTTTAACACCATAATGAAAAGTTTTTTCAAATAAAAAACTACTTTTTTTACTTATGACTTGACATACCAACCATGACTTGTTACTATTTTTTTGTGCTAGGATAGCTCAGTTGGTTAGAGCAGAGGACTGAAAATCCTCGTGTCACCAGTTCAAATCTGGTTCCTGGCATTTCTTAGACTTATAAACGTTGGAATAACTGTTATTAATAATAAAAAACTAAAAAAATCTCTCATTTTAGAATGAAAAACATTGTGATAGATTGCTAGATTTTGAACATAGCTTTTTTCTTAAAAAGAAAAAAAGTCTTTTATAAAGAAAAGTGTGTGAGACGGTTTTTTTTACTTTTTTTAACAAGATAAAAAAGACATCCGATAGCTTTGAAGCAAATGTAATCTGATTGTTCCAAAATTTTTAAACGTTTTAATAGTCTCTAATGACTTTTTATAGAACTTTTTGACGTAATCTACGACAAATTTTTTCTATAAAAAAACAAATTAGTAATGTGCTTGAAATCTTTAAGCTTTATTAAAAAGTTTTTAATAAAAATCTGTTTAATTTAAACGGATTAATGAGAATCAATCCGTTCCAATTAAACAAAAAGTTAATTTGCAAAATTGCAAAAAAGACATCTAATACTTTTAAACACAGAAGCTTATGCTTAATAAGCATCTTGTAACTCAAAGAAATCAGGTGTAATATAATCTTTGCGTAATGGCCACCCTATCCAGCTATCAGGCATTAAGATACGTTTTAGATGTGGGTGACTTTCATAAATAATACCAAACATATCAAAAGACTCTCTTTCTTGAAAATCAGCAGTTTTCCAAATCCAAAACACCGAAGGAATAGAACAATTTTCTCGTGATACAAAAACTTTTAAACAAATCTCTTCCGGTTGATCTGCATTATCCTCTAATTTTGTTAAAAAATAAACACTAGCTAACTTTTCTCGCGGACCTACATCATAAGCACATTGGCATCGCAGATAATTAAATCCATATGCATATAATGCAACAGCTATTGATGGTAAATCTTGAGCTTTAATTTCTATAATTTCTACACCTTGGTAATCAAATCCTAAAGGCCTGTTCTCAAATTTGTTTTCTGCTAACCAAGTTGAAATTCTTCCACGATTATCTTTTGTCTGAGACAAAGCCATTGAAGAATCTTTTGAATCTACATTACTCATATTTTTTCAAAATTTCTTTTTCCATAATTAAAGGAATAGGTACACCCATTGCTTGAGTTAATTTTGCATCAGGAGCTTCTCGTTCTGGGGATTGTAAATACAAACCCGTATAAACTGGATTTGTGCTTTTTAAATTGTGTTTAATAGAAAAATATCTATGCGATTTTTGTTTAAAACTTCGATCTGTAAAAGATTCTTGAGCAACCTTTTTTCGTAACTTGATGATTGCATCAATAATAGCTTCTGGTTTTGGAGGACAACCTGGTAAATAGACATCTACAGGTATTAATTTATCAACCCCTCGAACCGTGGAATACGAATCAGTACTAAACATTCCTCCTGTAATGGTACAAGCTCCCATAGCAATAACATATTTGGGTTCGGGCATTTGTTCGTACAGCCTTACTAAAGCCGGAGCCATTTTCATAGTTACTGTACCCGCAGTAATAATTAAATCAGCCTGTCTAGGACTTGATCGAGGAACTAACCCATATCTATCAAAATCAAATCTAGATCCAATTAAAGAAGCAAATTCTATAAAACAACAACTAGTACCATAAAGTAAAGGCCATAGACTAGAAAGTCTAGCCCAATTGTATAAATCATTAACTGTAGTTAATATGATATTGTTAGAAACACTTTGTGTTATACCAGGAGAATCAAAACTATTTTGAATGTTAGAAGATTTAGAAATATTTATTTTTTGAACTGAATCTATGACCATTCAAGTGCTCCTTTACGCCACGCGTATATTAAACCCAAAATCAATATAAATAAAAAGATTAACACTTCACAAAAGGCTAAGACTCCTAATTTATGAAATGTAATAGCCCAAGGGTACAGAAAAACAGTTTCAACATCAAAAACAACAAAAACTAGTGCAAACATATAATAACGAATGTTGAATTGAATCCAAGCTTCACCCATCGGTTCAATTCCAGATTCATAACTAGTTTGTTTTTCTGATCCTTTACTTATAGGCTGTATAAGCTTGGATATGCCCACTGCTAAAGGCGGAACAAGAGAAGCGATTAGAAGAAACGCTAAAACATATTCATATCCTTTTAAAACAAAAATGGTATTATTCATATATATAATTCTAACAAAAAGTTTCCTGAGTAGTAAATTAAAAATTTGAAACACCTAATAAAAGAAGAAATTTTTGTAATTCTTTTTTATTTTCAAAAAAAAACTTATACTCACTTTATTATATACGCCCAATAGGAATTGAACCTATATTAGAGGTTTAGAAGACCACTGTCTTATCCATTAGACGATGGGCGCATTAATTGGATGTTTTTAAGAGATATGGTAACAAAAGAAATAAATTCGGTCAAACAATATTTGCTGCTTACACAATAGTAATCTTTTTTCAAAAAAAATTTTGACAAAAAAAACATATTGACAAAAAAGCAAATGAAAGTGTATATTGCAATTGAAACTGTAAAAAAGTTTTATTTCTTTCAAGGGCTATAGCTCAGCGGTAGAGCGTCTCGTTTACACATGCGCCAATTAAACGAAACAAAACAAAAAAGCACCTAACTTTTGATAGATTTTAAAGGGACCATAGCATGGTGCTTTTACTATTCAACAGATAAGGCTAAACCTAAAATGGATGAACGCTAAAAGCTTCTTATTCCAAATATTTATACAATCTTAACATAAGCAGGTGTAAGCTTAATGTTAGATTTTGATTGTTCTTAAATAAAAATAAGACGCATGAGAAAGCGAGCCTAAATCGTTGTTTTTTTTTGTTTCTTTTTAAAATTGGGATTATTAACTGTTAAAAAGTTTAATAACGGAGTCAATACAGTACATAAAAGAAAAGAAGATTGACAAATCAGTAAAAAAGATTTTAGTAAATCTAACTGACTGAAGAGCCTAATGCACTTAAAGATGCACGTTAGGTTCGAGAAACTAAATGATTAATTTTCTAAAGTTTAGTTTTTCCGAGAATGTCTACGGTTCGAATCCGTATGGCCCTAATTATTTGAAAGAGAGCAAACAGGAAAGAATTCATTGTTTTCTGTTTGCTCTACAGCCTACTTAGCTCAGTTGGTTAGAGCATCGCTTTCATACGGCGAGGGTCATTGGTTCAAGTCCAATAGTAGGTATAAACATACAACTCGTATAAAATATATTCACAGTTTTGGTGTTTTTGATAGATAATCTTTGTCATAAACATGTGGTTTTACTTTTACTTCTGTGATATACGCCCCATTACGTTTTTTTAATTTCCTCACGCCGTTAAACCCCATCCGCTTCAATTGGTCAAACAACGCATTGACAAATAGTTTGGGAGACTGGATATATGCATACTCAGGACCAATCGCATTGCGTCTTGCTCATAATTGGTAGGCTGAGAACAAGACCTGACGGTTCTTAACCTCATCAATATTCTTCTGAGCACTATCAACATCCTTACCAAATCCAAGAAAACAACCCTCTCCGGGTTCTAACTCCTCACGGATCCAAGCATCTAGGGGGTTGATCAGGCCTCGAGCGTCCCCCATCACCTCATGAAGGCTGGGCACCTTCTCGTCTGTGTTCTCAAGATAATCCCTGATCTCCTCCGGTTCAACGCCTAACACCCAGTTCAATATCCCTGGGAGTTCTTCAGCAAGAGGGCCAGACCATCCCTCCTCCTCATTAACGAGAAGGGGTATCCCATTGGGAACGACGTGATCGGCCGGGAAGACCCTCATGCGACGTGCAAATGCGTTGAAGACATCCGTCGCACTGAAGTATTGGTTCCCCGTCATAAGCACAAGCCCTCGGTATATAACCTCAATGTTTCCTTGGACAAACTTGATCCTCCCCTTTAGAGCATCATTCCCCGTCACCATCTTCAACACGGTTGCCTCACCCTTGTACTGCCCTGCCTCAGGCATCAGCGCGAGCTTCTTTCCACGCAGATTGGCGATCTCAAACGGATCGCGCTCCAATGATCTCACATCGGTGGTTAGAACCCTTCCTCTTCCAATTAGTGCTGTCGCTAGGTTAGAGAATTGAGACTTTCCCGTGCCGCCAGGGCCTACAACGTAGAGCAAAACCTGATGATTTACCCGCGAGGTCGTTTAAGAAGGCTCTCAGGAAAGAAACCCTGTCCCAGTGATGATTGGAAAAGTCAAGCATAAAACGTTTGAAGCCCTCACACTTAACCACGGGGTCGAATGGGAAGTCTAACGCCGCAGTAACAAAGACCTTGGGCGTCCACGGAGTAAATTCTTTTGTCTTGAGGTTGAACATTGCTAGATGAGCCAAATCAAACTTGGGCTCTCCAAGAACTGCTACTTGACTTACGTGTCTGAGGGCACTAGCAACTGGTTTGACATAACCGCTTTTTAGAAACCCTTAAATGTTTCAAACAGGTGTGCTCGACCAACACATAAGCACACTCTGCAGAGAAGAGATTCTCTACCACAACCTGTTCCTTGCTCTCTTTACTCTCCGAGGGCACGTAAACAACCTGTTCCCTCTTTAAATCAGTTGGAAATTTTCATATGAAAATTTCCATTTTCTGTGCACTTTAGAATGTATTTTCAAATTGAAAATTAATCAATAGATAATCCGTTCTAAAATTATACAACTAAAAAAGAATTCATTAAACTAGCACTAACTATTTATCAAAATTTTTATGGGCCGAGCTGGATTTGAACCAGCGTAGGCAAAGCCAATGGATTTACAGTCCATCCCCATTAACCACTCGGGCATCGACCCTTTTTTCTACAACTATTACTGTAACACAGCTTAGTTTTAAAAACAAGCATTGAAAACTATTCTTTTTTATAAGTTTTTATAAAAACTTTTTGTTTAACAACATAATTATGTTATTCTCTGTTAGAACGCGGAGTGGAGCAGTCTGGTAGCTCAGGAGGCTCATAACCTCAAGGTCATAGGTTCAAATCCTATCTCCGCCAGACAAACAAGAAAAAATGTTTGCAATTCAAACAATATTTTTTTTTCACATTCGAAATTTTATTTCTAATGCTAAAAAAAAATATTAAAACATTCAATCATTCATTTTAAAGCAAAGTTTTAAACATGGTGAAATTAAGATTAAAACGTTGTGGTCGAAAACAACAGCCTACTTATCGAATCATTGCAATTGATAGTAAATCCCGAAGAGAAGGTCGACCATTAAAAGAATTAGGTTATTACAATCCATTAAATGAAAAAACACAATTTAATTTGCCAGAGATTGTGTATTATTTAAAAAACGGGGCTCAACCTACAGATACAGTTCGGCACATTTTGAATAAAGCTCAAGTTTTTAGTCGTTTAAAATTAGACTTAAATGAAAACTTTTAAGATGATATGGGTTGGCTTTGTAGAAAGAAAAAATTTTAAGCAAAGCCAACCCATATCATCTTAAAATAAAAAACTTAAAAAAGATATTTGCTTTCAAATAAAGCTAAAAAAAGATTATCTCACTTTTTTGATAAAACTATTTTTATCAATCAAACTGACAAAAAGATTAAATAAATTCTTAACTGTTTATAGGCTGCAAAGCTGTTCGGTTGCTTCAACAATATCTTTAGGTTGAACGATTGTCATTTCTTCTAAGATTCCACTGTAAGGAGTTGGAACATCTTGAGATGATAAACATACAATAGGAGCATCCAACCAATCAAAGAAATGTTCCATAATAGAAGCTCGAAGAGTTGCACCTATTCCACCGGTTCTCATACATTCTTCAACCACAAGCACTTTGTGCGTCTTTTTAACAGACTCACCAATGGTACCCATATCCAAAGGTTTTAAAGATATTAAATCGATAATTTCTGGATCATAACCTCGATCAACTAAGGTTTTAGCAGCTTGTAGCACATGGTGTCTCATACGAGAGTAAGTTAAGATAGTTACATCTTTGCCTTGACGTACAACTTCAGCTTTTTCTAAACATACCAAATAGTCGGTTTCAGGTACTTCACCACGAAGGTTATAAAGTAAAACGTGTTCAAAGAATATAACAGGATTTTCACATCTTATAGCAGCTTTTAACAATCCTTTTGCATTGTATGGAGTCGAACAAGCTACCATTTGTAAACCAGGTACTGGTTGAAAATAAGATTCTAGCCTTTGGGAATGCTCAGCACCAAGTTGCCTACCAACTCCACCGGGACCACGAATAACCAAAGGAGTTTTAAAATTACCTCCTGAAGTATAATGTAGCATTCCAGCATTATTAGCTATTTGATTAAAAGCCAATAGAAGAAAGCCCATGTTCATACCTTCTACTACAGGGCGTAAACCTGTCATAGCTGCGCCTATAGCCATACCTGTAAAACTATTTTCAGCAATAGGAGTGTCTAACAATCGAAGGTCACCATATTTTTTATAAAAGTCTTTAGTTACTTTATACGATCCACCATAATGGCCAACATCTTCTCCCATCACGAGTACTTTAGGATCTCTTTCCATTTCTTCGTCTAATGCTTGCCTTAAAGCCTCGTGTAACAGCAGTTGAACCATAAAATTAGAATGATTGGAGTATTTTTAATAGAAACAGGTAAGATTGGAAAAAGGGGTTTAGAAGATTTAAAAGTTTGCAAAGAACCACTAGAACATAATCGGCGGTCTCCAAACAACAACAAAATACTTCTAGCTTAAACTCACACAAGATAAAAAGAAACATCTTGTGTAAGTTTAAGCTAGAAAATTAATAGATTGAAGCTAAGCTTTTAGTTTAAAGGTTGCATAAACAAAGCAGGCTCAGTATCACGATCAATTCCTTTTTCAAATCCGGCAGCAGCAGCTCTTGCTCTTCCAGCATGCTTTTAGTTTAAAGGTTGCATAAACAAAGCAGGCTCAGTATCACGATCAATTCCTTTTTCAAATCCGGCAGCAGCAGCTCTTGCTCTTCCAGCATGCCATAAGTGGCCAATGAAGAAGAAGAATCCAAGAACAAAATGAGAAGTTGATAGCCAACTACGTGGAGAAACATAGTTTACAGCTTTAATCTCAGTAGCTACCCCACCTACAGAATTTAAAGATCCCAAAGGAGCATGAGTCATGTACTCAGCAGATCGTCTTTCTTGCCAAGGTTGAATATCTTTTTTCAATTTGCTTAGATCTAAACCATTCGGACCTCTCAAAGGCTCCAACCATGGTGCACGTAGATCCCAGAAACGCATAGTTTCACCACCGAAAATGATTTCTCCAGTAGGAGATCTCATTAGATATTTACCAAGACCTGTAGGTCCTTGTGCAGATCCTACATTTGCTCCTAAACGTTGGTCTCTTACTAGGAAAGTGAATGCTTGAGCTTGAGAAGCTTCTGGTCCAGTTGGACCGTAGAATTCGCTAGGATAAACAGTGTTGTTAAACCAAACGAAACAACAAGCAATAAATCCCATTACAGCAATAGCACCTAAACTGTAAGATAGATATGCTTCTCCAGACCAAACAAGAGCTCTACGAGCCCATGCAAAAGGCTTAGTCAAGATATGCCAGATACCTCCCAAGATACAGATAGATCCTAACCAAACATGTCCGCCAATAACGTCTTCCATGTTATCTACACTTACGATCCACCCTTCACCTCCAAAAGGAGATTTTAAAAGATATCCGAAGATAACTCCAGGATTTAGAGTAAGATTACTGATTACTCGAACATCTCCACCACCAGGAGCCCAAGTGTCATAAACACCACCAAAGTACAAAGCTTTTCCTACAAGTAAGAAAGCTCCTAATCCTAACAGGATAAGGTGAATGCCCAAGATAGTAGTCATCTTGTTTTTATCCTTCCATACATAACCGAAGAAAGGAAAAGATTCTTCTAAGGTCTCAGGACCAATTATAGAATGATAGACTCCTCCAAATCCTAGTACAGCGGAAGAAATTAAGTGTAGTACACCAGAAACAAAATACGGAAAAGTATCAATAACTTCTCCGCCAGGACCTACTCCCCAGCCTAGAGTAGCCAAGTGAGGTAACAAGATAAGCCCTTGTTCATACATAGGTTTTTCTGGCACAAAGTGAGCTACTTCAAACAAGTTCATAGCTCCTGCCCAGAACACAATAAGCCCAGCATGCGCTACATGTGCTCCCAATAGTTTACCAGACAAATTAATTAGTCGTGCATTACCAGCCCACCAAGCAAAACCTGTGGACTCTTGATCACGACCACCAACAGAAAGTGTTCCATTAAAGAGCGTTTCCACGTGGTAGAACCTCCTCAGGGAATACAAGGTTTTCATGAGGCTGATCTTGAGCAGCCATCCAAGCTCGAATACCTTCGTTTAATAGAATATTTTTAGTATAGAAAGTTTCAAATTCTGGGTCTTCAGCTGCACGAATCTCTTGAGATACAAAATCGTATGCTCTTAAGTTTAATGCTAAACCTACTACTCCAATAGCACTCATCCACAAACCTGTAACTGGTACAAAAAGCATAAAGAAGTGCAACCAACGCTTGTTAGAAAATGCAATTCCAAAGATTTGAGACCAGAATCTGTTAGCTGTAACCATGGAATAGGTTTCTTCTGCTTGAGTTGGGTTAAAAGCACGGAAAGTGTTTGCACCATCACCATCTTCAAACAAAGTGTTTTCTACAGTAGCACCATGAATAGCGCAAAGAAGTGCAGCACCTAGTACACCAGCAACACCCATCATGTGGAAAGGATTTAATGTCCAGTTATGGAATCCTTGGAAGAAAAGAATAAATCGGAAGATTGCTGCAACACCGAAGCTTGGAGCAAAGAACCAACCAGATTGACCTAACGGATAAATTAGGAATACAGAAACAAATACGGCGATTGGTCCAGAGAACGCAATTGCATTGTATGGTCTTAATTTTACAGATCTTGCTAGTTCAAACTGTCTTAACATAAAACCAATAAGAGCAAATGAACCGTGAAGAGCCACAAATGTCCAAAGACCACCTAACTGGCACCAACGAGTAAAGTCACCTTGAGCTTCAGGACCCCAAAGTAGCAATAGAGAGTGACCCATGCTGTTAGCTGGTGTAGAAACCGCAGCAGTTAAGAAATTGCAACCCTCTAAGTAAGAACTTGCTAATCCATGAGTGTACCAAGAAGTTACAAAAGTAGTTCCAGTAAGCCAACCTCCAAGTGCAAAATAAGCACAAGGAAACAATAACAATCCAGACCAGCCAACAAATACGAATCGGTCTCTTCTCAACCAGTCATCTACTAGACCAAAAAGTCCATCGGATTGTTGAGAAGATTTTCCAATTGCTATAGTCATAGCTTTATCCTTTAATAAACATTTTAAGCGAGAGCTTAGTCTTTTAGCTACCCAAAGTTGCTTTTTTCAAAAACTTTTACACCTACTTACTTTTTTAAGGGTAAGAAACAGGTATGCTCTACTTTTACTTTCCTTTTCTTTTATGTTTCAAATCTTTTTGCAAAAGAGAAATACTACATGTGTTTACATGCTTACCGAAGAGCAAAAAAACTTTTCAAAAGCCTTTTTAGGCTATCTTTTGTTTATTAGAAACATCCTCTAGTATATCTTTTTTGCAAATAAAAAACACGCAATAAGATTTATTGTTTAAAAACAACAAAATTAAAAATTTTGCTAAAAGCTCATTCCAAATATTTGTTATCTTCAATAGCAATAAGTAAAAAACAGATAAGATTTTTGAACGTTTAATCAAACCAAAATCTCGAGTGAGTACTTTGATTTTAAGATTAGTTCAATCAATTTGACAGTTTACACCTTTACTAAAAGTCAAGCAACATCTTTTGAAACACTTGGCTATACGTAATCAATGCCATATTACTTAATATGGTAAATTTCAACTAAATATAATTTTTGATGCTCCCATCGGTTTAAGATATCAAAGAAAACTGATGGAAGCGCCAAATCAAATCATTTTTTTTGATTGATTTTAATCTTTTAAAATTGACACCAAGAATTTCAAAGTCTATTTGACTTTGAAAACTTTGGGTTAATAAGTGAGCGGTAGAAATTCACTCCAGAAACCACTTTAAAATAAGAAATCTGTTCACACACTTCAAAATTGCATCTATGTTTTAACTTGATAATGTTTATTGTTTGTGAAATCAAGTTTTACCATTACTTTTTTTACTAAAAAGAAATTGATCTTTGAGAGCCCCTTATCGGATTTGAACCGATGACTTACGCCACAGAGAGAATTAAAGTTTATTTCGTAAAAACTCTCTCTACGAACACAGCATGATACTTTCATATCACTGTGCTCTAAAGACGTTTTATCAAAAAGATTTTAAAACGTCTTGGGATCCTTGTTTTTTGTAAAGTTTTTCTTTACAACCTTAAAAAAGGATTTACTACAATCCCTCTGTCGCAACTAAAAACTCGTAATTGCGATCCCGTAGTTTTTAATCAACTTTTTTATGGTTGACGGTTTCTTATGTATAATCCGTTCAAAAAAAGCAGCTATATTTGTATTGGTAAGGTATACAAATATGTTTTATTAAACATAAAAGAAACAAGAATTTTCAAACTTTTTTGCAAATTTTATGCTAAAAATACACAAGAATTTTCGAAACATTTATCTGACCGTAGTTGTTAAAAGTTATCTACCCTACAACTGTTAAACCATAAAACCGGAAAATTTTTAAAAAATTTGTTTACTCAGGCGACGTTATTCTTTTCTTTTTCAGAATAAAGAGTACCGGTTTAAGTATACTGCTGCTAATACTTTTGAATATTGATCCGTTAACTAAACACAACGGCGCATTTACCATGGCGTTACTCTACCACTGAGTTAAAAGGGCTTGCTCTTAGTTTAACGAGGATTATTTATTGCTTCAATAGATAATTGTTATGAATAATAAAAAAACAAAACTTTTTTAAACAGCTTATAACATGAAAAACAATGAAAAGATTTTTACAATGTATACGATTTTAAACTAGATTTATTCTTAGGTTTTACATAGATTATTTCACCTAATTTTAAAATTTTTAATTTTTGATATTGTTTATGACTAGTGTCTATGGTTATCAACCACTCATTTTCAACTAGTTTTAAATCAATTCTCATAAAAGAGCCTACAAAAACGATACCAATCACCAAACATGGAAACCATGTTTCCACATAATCTTTTTTAAGACATATCTCATGAGATCGTAAGAAGAAGGCTTTTTGTTGAAATAAATGTTTAACGGAAGAATCTTTGGGTGTATGATTAATGCTTTCAAGATTGTTTTGAAAACCTATTATATCCTGTTGCTGTGAATATGTATCTTTTGGATTGGAAAACAGATCTTTAGTTGTATTTGAAAACGTATCTTTAGGAAATATGTTGACTGAGCCCAAGAAATGCAAAACGGATCGATTAGAAGGCCAATCATAAATTTCTTGTGCTGACCCTTTTTGTTCTACTCGTCCTTGATTAAAGACCACTAATTCGTCAGCAATTTCCATTGCCTCTTTTTGATCATGAGTTACAAGAATAGTAGTTACATTTGATTTTTTTTTTAAACCTTTCAACCAGTCGGTTAAAGGTTGTCTAACACCAAGATCTAAAGCAGCAAATGGCTCATCTAACAAAAGAACTTTAGGTTCCACAGCTAATGTCCTAGCTAATGCTACCCGTTGTTTTTGTCCGCCCGATAATTGAGAGGGAAAACTACTAGACAAATGTCGCATTTGAATCAATTGCAAAAGTTCGTCTACTTTATATGCTACTTCAGCATTTGAAAACCTGCGAAGTTTTAATCCAAAAGCAATATTTTCGTAAACTGTCATATGATTAAACAAAGCATAATTTTGAAAAACAAACCCAATCTGTCGATATTGAATAGGTCGAAAAGTAGCATCTCGGCCAAATAACCAAACTCTTCCTTCATCTGGAAAATCCAGGCCTGATATTACTCGTAATAAACTAGATTTTCCAGAACCAGAAGGACCTATTAAAGCCATCAAACATCCAGTGGGTATCTCTAAATGAATGTGATGCAAAGCTCGAAAATTTCCAAACCATTTGGATACATTTTCTACCAAAATACTCATATTTAAAATTCTCCTTCTTTTTATTGAACTTCTGGATACTAGGCTAACCTATAGCTTATTCTGTTTAATAGAAGATTTTATACAAAATTCTTCTATTAAACACATTGACATTCTTTTTTTTTTAATGTAACATCTAATTGTTAGGTGCAACAGCAGCCCCCATCGTCTAGAGGCCTAGGACATCTCCTTTTCACGGAGGCAACGGGGATTCGAATTCCCCTGGGGGTATTAAATGGTCTATAATCTTTGTCATTAATATTTGCTCTATCTTTTTTTAATAAGTAAATTATTAAATCTACTTTTTAACAAGCATTTTATATCTTAGAATGCTTGTTATTTATAAACAATAACAAAAATAGAAAAACAAACAACTTTGTTTTTATTTATCAAACAAAAAAGCGAAATCTATCCTCCAAAATTTAGTAGCACCCTCAACCAAACTTGCACAGGTATGTGCAAGTTTGGTCATTCTTTTTTTTCTATATTTGATATGCCTTTTTCTTATTTCTTTTAAAAAGATTCCAATGAGTTAGGTTTTACACGTGTAATTACATGTTATTTTTTAATACGAAAAATTCACATGTTGTAACACTTAAGCTTACCAAGACAACCTATATACTACACCAACTATAATCTTTAGATGGAAAAAGTCATTTACTCGAATAGTGTCTATTTAACCGTTAGATAACAATTATGTTATTGATTTTTGCTGATTCGACTAGACATTTTTGTGCTAAACACTAGCATACTTTTGAATTTGTTCATTTCAGATAAAATCTATTTTGTATGGTATTTGTTATTTCATACTTGCTTTGCTGTAAAAAGAAACTAGAATAACGGTGTTTCAAATATTGAACAAGATGGTTTTTCAAAATGATTGTGCAGCTAATACTAATCATTTCTACATCTAGCTTTGTTTTCTTTTTTGTGCTTAGGTTAAGCTGTCTAGCTTGATATTACAAGCATTTATTAATTATTGACGCATCTTTGCAGTTGCTGCCAAAAGTTTGCTTTGGTAAACCAATGGAATATTAGGTTATAGCAATTGATTGTTTTATTTTTAGCGGTTTTTTTTTACGAAAAAGTTTTTATTAAAATAAAAAAACCATTAGCGTGTCATAGGAAAAAACTTTTAGCAATCTAGCCATCAAAAGGTTAATAAGTATTAACCATTCGTTTTACAAGTAAAACATTTAAAATGTCTTATTTGTTATCTTTTGATGGTTTTTTCGAACGTTTAAAAGATTGGTAACAAACTTTTTATTAGTCTTCTTTTTTCAATAGAATTAACAATGGTTGGAAACATTGTTTTAGTTGAAATTATTGACAACATTTTTTATGAGAGAATCATTCAAAACCAAATAGATGGTTGGGCAATCTTTCCAACCATCAACTCAGCTTGAAGAAGAATATAGAGATTAAAAAAAAAGCATTAGAGAGCCCTATTTTGAAATAATTTTAAATTAGATTAAACATTTAGTGTTTACCAGCTAGATTTGGTTACTCCAGGCAATAAACAATCGTGAGCCATTTCACGAAGTACATGCCTAGACAAACCAAAAAATCGATAATAAGATCGAGGTCTACCTGTAATCATACAACGATTATGCAATCTAGTTGGCGAACTATTTCGTGGTAAAGCTTGTAACTGCTTATATAATTCGAGTGTTTCAGAAAGGGATGAAGCTTTTTTAATTTGATCTTTTAAAGACTTGCGTCGTTCTTGAAATTTGTTTACTAAAGATTGACGTTTATTTTCTCTTGCTATAAGGCTTTTTTTCGCCATAAATTTTTTGTTTTAATTAGTTAGTAGATGTGCAATGGGCAGAAAAAACAATTTTTCTGCCCATTGCACAAGTATAACACAACAAAAATCTTAGCCAAATTTACCAGAAGTAGAAGCAATCAAAAATGCTGCATACGTTAACACGTAACCAACAGAAAAATGAGCTAATCCTACTAATCTAGCTTGAACAATGGAAAGTGCAACCGGTTTGTCTTTCCAACGAACTAAATTTGCTAATGGAGTTCGCTCATGAGCCCAAGCTAAAGTTTCAATAAGCTCTTGCCAGTAACCTCTCCAAGAGATTAAGAACATGAATCCTGTTGCCCATACTAGGTGACCAAATAAGAACATCCATGCCCATACTGACAAGCTGTTCATACCAAAAGGATTATATCCATTGATAAGCTGAGAAGAATTTAACCAAAGGTAATCTCTCAACCATCCCATTAGATATGTGGATGATTCATTGAATTGAGCAACATTTCCTTGCCATAAGGTTAAATGTTTCCAATGCCAATAAAACGTTACCCAACCAATAGTATTTAGCATCCAGAATACAGCTAAGTAGAAAGCATCCCAAGCTGAAATATCACAAGTTCCGCCACGACCAGGGCCATCACATGGGAAGCTAAAACCAAACTCTTTCTTATCAGGCATTAACTTGGAACCACGAGCATCCAAAGCACCTTTTACAAGGATAAGAGTAGTTGTATGAAGTCCTAATGCGATAGCATGATGTACCAAAAAGTCGCCAGGTCCAATGGTTAAGAACAAAGAATTGCTATTGTTATTGATAGCGTCTAACCAACCAGGTAACCAAATAGCTTGACTTGCATACGCTGCAGGGCTATCTGTAGATGATAACAGCACATCAAAACCGTAAAGCGCTTTTCCGTGAGCAGACTGAATCCATTGAGCAAACACAGGCTCAATTAAGATTTGTTTTTCTGGAGTTCCAAATGCTTGCACTACATCGTTGTGTACATATAAACCTAATGTGTGAAAGCCTAAGAACAAGCTAGCCCAGCTTAAATGAGAGATAAGAGCTTCCTTATGCTCTAACATTCTAGCTAACACATTGTTTTTATTTTGTTCAGGATTGTAGTCACGCACGAAGAAGATAGCTCCATGTGCAAAAGCACCTGTCATAATAAACCCAGCTATATACTGGTGATGTGTGTATAAAGCAGCCTGAGTAGTAAAATCTTGTGGTAAGAAAGCGTAAGCTGGCAAAGAATAGGTATGTTGAGCCACCAAAGATGTAATAACACCTAAAGCTGCTAAATGTATTCCTAGTTGAAAATGTAAAGAATTGTTATATGTATCATACAATCCTTTATGGCCATTTCCTAAGCCACCTCCTGGAGGAACATGAGCATTTAAGATTTCACGTATGCTATGTCCAATACCAAAATTGGTGCGGTATTGGTGACCAGCAATAATGAACAAAACTGCAATTGCTAAATGGTGGTGGGCCATATCAGTAAGCCACAAGCTTTGAGTTTGTGGATGAAACCCTCCTAAGAAGGTTAAGATTGCTGTACCTGCTCCTTGAGAAGTGCCAAACAAATGATTGCCAGCATCTGGGTTTTGAGCATAAGCACCCCAATCTCCACTAAAGAAAGGTCCTAATCCAGCTGGATGTGGCACAGCAGTAAGCAAGCTGTCCCAACGAACATGCTGACCTCGAGATTCAGGAATAGCTACGTGCACCAAATGACCAGTCCAAGCTAGAGAACTTACCCCAAATAAACCAGCTAAATGGTGATTTAATCGGGACTCTGCATTCTTGAACCAAGCCACACTTGGCTTATATTTAGGTTGTAAGTGAAGCCACCCTGCAAGTAAGGCAACGGCACTTAAAGCCAATAAAAATATTGCGCCACCGTAAAGGTCTACATTGGTTCGCATACCAATTGTATACCACCATTGGTAAACGCCAGAATAAGCAATGTTGACGGGCCCAGAAGCACCACCACGAGTAAATGCTTCTACAGCTGGTTGACCAAAATGTGGATCCCAAATAGCGTGAGCAATTGGACGAATATGCAATGGATCTTTTGTCCATTGTTCAAAGTTTCCTTGCCAAGCTACATGGAAAAGATTACCAGAAGTCCATAAGAAAATGATAGCCAGTTGGCCAAAATGAGAGGCAAAAATCTTCTGATACAAGCTTTCTTCAGTGATACCATCATGACTTTCAAAATCGTGAGCGGTAGCAATGCCGTACCAGATACGACGAGTAGTTGGGTCTTGAGCTAGGCCCTGGCTAAATTTAGGAAATCGTGCTGCCATAGTCCTTTTCACATCCTCCTAGCCGACTGCAATAATTCTTGCTAGGAAGAATGCCCATGTTGTAGCAATCCCACCTAGAAGGTAATGAGCAACTCCTACCGCACGACCTTGGATAATACTCAAGGCACGAGGTTGAATAGCTGGAGCAACTCTTAATTTGTTGTGCGCCCATACAATGGACTCTATTAGTTCTTGCCAGTAACCACGGCCACTGAATAAGAACATTAAACTAAATGCCCAAACGAAATGAGCACCAAGGAACATTAATCCATAAGCGGATAATGCAGAACCATAAGATTGAATAACTTGGGAAGCTTGAGCCCATAAGAAGTCTCGAAGCCATCCATTAATAGTAATTGCGCTTTGAGCAAAATTACCACCAGTGATATGAGAAACTCCTTGAGAAGTTACATTTCCCCAAACATCTGATTGCATCTTCCAACTAAAATGGAAAATAACTACAGAGATTGCATTATACATCCAGAAAAGACCTAAAAAGACATGATCCCAAGCAGATACTTGACAAGTTCCACCACGACCTGGTCCATCACAAGGGAAACGGAAACCCAAGTTTGCTTTATCAGGAATCAAACGAGAACTACGTGCAAAAAGCACACCTTTTAAAAGAATCAATACAGTTACATGAATAGTAAAAGCATGGATGTGGTGCACTAAAAAATCTGCTGTACCTAGTGGTATAGGCAACATAGCAACCTTTCCGCCTACAGCTACAAGATCACCACCCCAACTTACACTGGTAGCATTTGCAGCATTAGGAGCTGTAAGCCCTGGAGCAAGATAATGAGTGTTTTGAATCCATTGAGCAAACACAGGTTGAAGTTGTATTGCTGTATCAGAAAACATATCCTGTGGACGACCTAATGCACTCATCGTGTCGTTATGAATATATAATCCAAAGCTATGGAAACCTAAAAAGATACACACCCAGTTTAAGTGAGAAATAATGGCGTCTCGATGTCTAATGACTCGGTCTAGCAAATTGTTGTAGTTGTTAGTTGGATCATAATCTCGCACCATAAAAATAGCCGCATGTGCAGATGCTCCTGTTACTAAAAATCCACCTATCCACATATGATGGGTAAACAGAGATAGTTGAAGAGCATAATCAGTAGCCATATACGGATATGGTGGCATAGCGTACATTTGTTGAGCTACAAGAATAGTTACAGAGCCTAACATAGCTAAGTTTATTGCTAACTGAGCATGCCAAGAAGTAGTTAATATCTCGTATAAACCTTTATGACCCTCTCCGGTAAATGGACCTTTGTGAGCTTCTAAAATCTCTTTAATGCTGTGTCCAATTCCCCAGTTAGTGCGGTATTGGTGACCAGCAATAAGCAACAGCACTGCAAGTGCCAAGTGATGGTGTGCAGTGTCACTTAACCAAAGGCCTCCAGTCACTGGATTTAAACCACCACGAAATGTTAAGAAGTCAGAATATTCTGCCCAATTTAAAGTAAAGAAAGGTGCTAGACCCTTACTAAAACTTGGATAAAGTTCTGCCATTGCATCTCTATGAAGAATAAATTCGTGTGGTAGTGGGATTTCTCTTGGATCTACTCCAGCATCTAACAACTTGTTAATTGGCAAAGATACATGAATTTGGTGTCCTGCCCAAGAAAGAGATCCTAGACCCAATAATCCAGCTAAATGGTGATTTAGCATAGATTCCACGTTTTGGAACCATTCTAGTTTAGGAGCTGCTTTGTGGTAATGGAACCAGCCAGCAAAAAGCATTAAAGCTGCCATAACTAAACCACCAATAGCTGTGGTGTATAGTTGAAGTTCACTAGTAATACCACTAGCACGCCAAAGTTGAAAGAAACCAGAAGTAATTTGAACGCCTTGGAATCCTCCACCTACGTCACCGTTTAAAATTTCTTGACCCACAATAGGCCAAACCACTTGAGCACTCGGTTTAATATGAGTAGGATCACTTAACCAAGCTTCGTAATTGGAAAAACGAGCTCCGTGAAAGTACATACCACTCAGCCAGATAAAAATGATAGATAACTGGCCAAAATGAGCACTAAACACTTTGCGTGAAATATCTTCTAAATCGTTGGTATGACTATCAAAGTCATGAGCGTCTGCATGTAAGTTCCAAATCCAAGTAGTAGTTGCAGGACCTTTAGCAAGTGTTCTTGAAAAATGGCCTGGTTTTGCCCATCTTTCAAAAGACGTTTTTACTGGGTCACGATCCACTAGGATTTTGACTTCTTGTTTTGGTGGACTAATTGTCATCGAGATTCCCCTCTCTTCAGACGAGAAACAGAAAATGCTTCTCATAACATAGTTAGCCTCTAAAAGGATCTTTATTCAATAGTAAAGAAGCCTTTTTTTGAGTTTATCACTATTACAACTATAAATAGAGACTATCTAAAGAAGCTTTCATGCTTGTATTATGACATACGGTATAAGCGCGTTAAGGACAGTTAACAAAAAAGCATCCAATCTTTTTTCTTAACATTAACGAACTAAGCATTTACTGCTTCTTTTGCAGCATACATAACCTCTACATTGATTTCAGTGATTTGATTTTGACGAGCAAATTTTTCGGTATTTCGTTTAATTTTTCCTCGAACAAATCCTGGTATTTTATTTAACTCCATCTGTGCTTCATGACTCCAAACAAGATCTGAATCTGTAGATAAGGACTTCGTAATAACTTCTTTGGTATCATGACCACCAAATATTTCTAACAAGTGATCTTCCATGCCTAAAGTAAACGAATTATATACTAAGTCAGCTATTTGGTTGCTGCCTTCATATCCTAAAAAAGGTCGATAACCAAGGGGAAAATTCTGAATATGAACTGGAGCAGAAATTACACCACAAGGAATATTTAATCGTTTTCCAATATGACGTTCCATTTGAGTTCCAAAAATTGCTGAAGGTTCTAATCGAGCAATCATATCACCCACTTCAGTATGATCGTCGGTAATTAGAATTTCATCACAATAATCAGTCACTTGTTCTTTAAACCATTCAGCATCATGTTTACAGTAAGTCCCCGCGCAAGCTACAAGAATTCCCATTTCCCGTGCCAAAATCTTTGTCATAGAAGCAGCATGAGTAGCATCCCCAAAAATTACAGCTCTTTTACCGGTTAAATTTTGACAATCAATAGATCTAGAAAACCATGCAGCTTGAGATACAAATCGAGTTTGCTGATCAATGTATTGCTCGTAATCTACATCTTCTTTGTTTTGTGGAAAAGAATTTAAAATGCTAGAGATTTGACGTATACAAGCAGCTGTGTCTACTAATCCCATAGGAGTAATGCTTACATACGGCATTTGAAATTCTTGTTCCAAATACAATGCAGTCATTAGGCCTACTTCTCGATATGGAACTAGATTAAACCATGCTTTTGGAAGGTTTTTTAAATTATGAATCTGACCTCCCTCAGGGATAATCTCATTGACTTCAATGCCTAAATCAAAAAGCATCCGTTTAATTTCACGGCAATCGTGTTGATTATGAAACCCTAAAGTAAAAGTTCCTATAATGTTTGCTGATGGTTTTTTTGTCTTTAAATTGGTCAATTCACCTTTTCTTCGAGCTTTTTCTAGGAAGTATCGAACAACTTGCTCTAAAGTACGATCTGCTGCTTGAAGCTCATTAACCCGATAGTGATTTACATCTGCTAGAATTACATCTGAGCTAGATTCAATTGAAGCTCGATCTACAAAATTTTGTAAGTCTTCTTGCAATATACTTGATGTGCAAGTTGGAGTTAACACAATAAGATCAGGTCGTTCTTGCTTATCCTTACGAGTTATATTATCTACCACTTTTTCTTGAGAACCTCGAGCAAGAACATGTCGATCTACAATACTAGCAGTAACAGGAGTAAAGTCTCGTTCTCTTTCTAGCATTGATCGCATTACATTAAAATAATCATCACCTAGAGGGGCATGCATAATAGCATGAACATTCTTGAAAGAACTGGCTACTCGCAAAGTTCCAATATGAGCCGGTCCTGCATACATCCAATAAGCCAATTTCATGGATGACTCCTTTATATTTCAGTACATACAATCTAGTTATAACCTATTCTTTTGAAAACAAAAAATGTGCTTAACAATTTCTAATTGTCATATTCTTTTTCTTGTTAAAAAATGTTTTTTCTATAAATCTATTAATAATATTAAAAGCTAAAATAAGGCAGACAGGTGTATCTTTTGAAAAAGGTATCTTTTGATTTTTAGCTGGGGCAGAAGGATTCGAACCTCCGAATGACGGAGCCAAAACCCGTTGCCTTACCACTTGGCCATGCCCCAAACAATCTACACTCTAAATAAAGCTTATATATGGGCTTTGTGTCAATAAATATAGAAATATAATATACAAATTTTTTGTTGTTTTTTTTTTAGAAAACCTACTTTCACATATGTCTAAACTATAGTAACATGTATGAAGAAGAGCTCCGCATTTTACAATTATTTAGGAGAATTGTTATGTTTACTATGGCTTCTTTACCTATTATGAATCTAATTATTGATTTAGCAAATAAAAATTTATTTTTAGCTAAATTACCAGAAGCTTATGCTATTTTTGATCCTATTGTAGATGTTTTACCTATTATTCCAGTATTGTTTCTTTTGTTAGCTTTTGTTTGGCAAGCTGCTGTAAGTTTTCGATAATCAAATAAAAATTGAGGGGATGGATTTATTTCTTTTTTTTAGATGTTATTTCATCCTCTGAAAAAAACTTTTCATTTCTAAAAATTTCTTCTTTTCAGAATTGTTTAATGTTCTTCAAAACAATTACAAAAAAAATTTTTTAAGCTGCAAAAAGTGCATCTAAACAATTCTGAAAAGAAGAAAAAATACAACCAAAAATTTATTGCAATCTTTCAATCTATATGTATTTTTATACAATCACATCTATAAATGTTTGCAAAAGATTTCATTCAAATTTCTTATCAAAACTTTTGCAAGATTTTTTTCAAGGAGAGATGGCAGAGTGGTTGATTGCGATAGTCTCGAAAACTATTCTAGCTTTTTCAAGCTACGAGGGTTCAAATCCCTCTCTCTCCGATAAACTTTTTATTAAAGCGGTTAGCGGGAATCGAACCCGCATCATTAGCTTGGAAGGCTAAGGTTTTACCACTAAACTATAACCGCATACTGCAGGTATTTTACCTAGAAACAATTCACATTAGCAATACTATTATGTTTTAAAATACAGTGTTGTTTATTCATGTAATCCTGTGTAATATGTTATTCTAAAGAAACAAGATTGAAATTTTTTAGCAAATAATGTTTTTGCTTTTACTACGTTTAAAAAATTTATCTAAAAAAAAAAAAAGAAACAAATAATATGACAACTATTTCAGCAATCGAAAACAAGCGTCCAGTGTTCCCATTTACTGCAATTGTGGGTCAAGAAGAAATGAAATTAGCTCTACTTCTTAATGTAATTGATCCAAAAATTGGTGGTGTAATGATCATGGGAGACCGAGGAACTGGGAAATCTACTACAGTAAGAGCTCTTGTAGATTTACTACCTGAAATTCAAGTAGTTACCAATGATCCTTTTAACTCCGATCCCAGTGATCCTGAGTTAATGAGTAATGAAGTTCGTGAAATGATCTTGCAAAGAAAACAGATACCTGTAAGCACAGCACGAATATCGATGGTCGATTTACCTTTGGGAGCTACTGAAGATAGAGTTTGCGGAACAATTGATATCGAAAAAGCTCTTACAGAAGGAATAAAAGCTTTTGAACCCGGCTTGCTAGCTAAAGCAAATCGTGGAATTTTGTATGTTGATGAAGTAAACCTATTAGACGACCATTTAGTAGATGTTCTTTTAGATGCTGCGGCTTCTGGTTGGAATACTGTAGAAAGAGAAGGTATTTCCATCTCCCATCCAGCTCGATTTATCCTTATAGGATCTGGAAATCCTGAAGAGGGTGAATTAAGACCTCAACTGTTAGATCGATTTGGAATGCATGCCAAAGTAGGCACAGTTAAAGATGCAGATTTGCGAGTAAAAATTGTAGAACAAAGATCTAGTTTTGATAAAGATCCAAAAAAATTTCGTGAAGCTTATAAATCTGCTCAAGAAGATTTAAGCGTCAAGATTCTTGAAGCTAGAGAACGTCTTGCTAATATTGAAATTAGTTACGATTTAAGAGTAAAAATATCACAAATTTGTGCTGAGCTAGATGTTGATGGGTTGCGTGGAGATATTGTAACCAACCGTGCAGCCAAAGCTTTTGCAGCTTTTCGAAACCATGAAAAAGTAACTCCTAAAGACATTTTTACAGTAATTCCTCTTTGCTTGAGACACAGACTGCGCAAAGATCCGTTGGAATCTATTGACTCCGGTTTATTGGTTCAAGAAAAGTTCAGCCAAGTTTTTGGCTATGCTTCTGCACCCTAACACAAACTAGTTTTTTAAATATACAAGAGTTTGCTATTGTATAAAAAAAACAAATAAAAACTTAGTTAAATCATTTTTTTGTTCAAATTTGAAATAAAATTTAAAGCTTCAAGTTGAGAATTTCTAAAAGTTTACTTAAAAAAAAACTTTTAGAAATTCTTGTTTTAATTCTTTCTTTTCAATTTTCTTGTACAATGTAATTGTAATGGTTCTTTTATTAAAGAGTTCTCTGTAAGAATTAGGACAACATATTATGGAAGTTAATATTCTTGCGTTTATTGCTACTGCGCTTTTTATTTTAATACCAAGTGCTTTTTTAATTATCTTGTATGTTCAAACAGAAAGCCGACGTCAAGCTTAATGCTTTTTACTAGAGGTTTTTAAAATTTTTAAATACAAACTATAAACAAGCTTTCAATCGTTGTTATGCTTGTTTATAGTGTAAACATGGTTTGATATATTTAAAGATTAAATTGAAACTAAAAAAAAAATTTAATCAACATACAATTTTCCTATAAATTTTCTAGAAAAAAAGAAAAACCAATAGCATGAAACAAAAAAGAATTACCAAGCATACATTAAAAATTTTAATTAAAAAAAATGTTAAATATTCTATGTCAAAACCTTTTATTAAAGAATTTTCAATGAAAGCGCTAGTACATTAAATCTAATGATTGCTTTGGATAAACAAAATTTTTAGTAAAGTTAATATATGATCAATATTGAATTTGGACCCAGTACTGTACTAGGAATTGCTTTGGTTATTGGGGCCATTGCACTTTATGTTATTCGAGCAATTGAACCTGAAATTTGTAGGGAATATGATGTTTTTTTTTGTTCTCTTAAACTTTTATCTGGAGGTATTTTAATCTTTCAAGGTTGGCGATTAGATCCTATTTTGCTTTTTTGTCAAATGATATGCTGTTTTACAGCAATTTTTTTTATTTGGGAAAGCATTCGTTTAAGACGTATATTATGTCGATTTTCATTAGCAGAAAATCGAGCTAAGCGATTACAAAACGATGATAGTAAGCATTCCACATTCAAAAATGTTTCCTCATTCTCTCATCAACAAAAAATCTTGTTAACAGATATTTCTGACAGATCCACAAAAAACCTTGTTAAAGATAGTCAAGATGTCAATGATGAGAATTATCAAAAATATACTAAAATCTTAGATTATTCTTTTTCCAATTCACCAATTGTCCATGCTTCAAATACATCTACTGATTTGTAATTCTAAGAAGCGCGAGCCTTAAAGCTCGCGCTTCCTTTTGTGGCAGAGTTAGCGTTACTTTATGGTGCTTTTATAAGTTTTATCACGAAATAATTTATTTCAATATTTAGAAAAATTGTTTGGCTCTGCTATGTGCTGAAGATTTAGCCTCAGCACATAGCAGAGCCAAACAAGAAAATGCTTTAAAAACTTAAGAACAGGTGTGTTCAAAATTATGCACTTGCTAGAAAATTTTCTGTAAATTCTTTGATAACCTCTTTAAGCATAGCTTCGGCTTCAGGAGTAAAGGTCTTGGTGGAACGTATGATTTCTACAAATTCCGGTTTGTTTGTTGACAAAAACTCTCGAAATTGAACTAAAAACTTTTTCACTTGACTTACTTCAACACCGTCTAAATAACCATTAACACCAACGTAAATGGTTGCAACTTGATCTTCTACTGCAAGAGGGGAAGACTGAGCCTGTTTTAAAAGTTCACGAAGTCTTTGTCCTCGAGCTAATTGATTTTGGGTTGCTTTATCTAAATCTGAAGCAAATTGTGCAAAAGCTTCTAATTCAGCAAACTGCGCCAATTCCAGTTTTAATTTTCCAGCTACTTGCTTCATTGCTTTGATTTGTGCGGCAGAACCTACACGAGACACCGAAATACCTACATTAATAGCAGGTCGAATACCGGCATTAAACAAATCAGCAGATAAAAAGATTTGACCATCAGTAATAGAAATTACATTGGTTGGAATGTAAGCAGAAACGTCTCCAGCTTGAGTTTCTACAATAGGCAACGCAGTCATACTACCTTCTCCTAGCTGAGAATTAAGCTTAGCAGCTCTTTCTAAAAGACGAGAGTGAAGGTAGAAAACATCTCCTGGATATGCTTCACGTCCTGGTGGACGACGTAAAAGCAAGGACATTTGACGATATGCTTGTGCTTGCTTAGAAAGATCGTCATAAACTACAAGAGTATGACGTCCTGAGTACATGAAGTGTTCAGCTAAAGCTGCACCTGTGTAAGGAGCCAAATATTGTAAGGTTGCTGGAGAATTCGCATTTTCAGCTACAATAATGGTGTATTCCAAAGCTCCTTTTTCTTCTAAAGTGTTTACAACTTGAGCAACAGAAGATGCTTTTTGGCCAATAGCTACATAAACACAAATAACATTTTGACCTTTTTGATTCAAAATAGTATCGACAGCAACAGCCGTTTTTCCAGTTTGTCTATCACCAATAATAAGTTCTCTTTGACCACGACCAATAGGAATCATTGCATCAATAGCAATTAAACCTGTTTGCATTGGTTCATAAACCGAACGTCGCGAAATAATACCTGGTGCAGGAGACTCAATTAATCGGTAATCCGATGTCTGAACTTCTCCTTTTCCATCAATAGGCCGTGCTAAAGCATCTACTACTCGGCCTAAATAAGCATCACCTACAGGGATTTGAGCAATCTTTCCAGTTGCTTTTACAGAGCTTCCTTCTTGAATAGAAAGACCTTCTCCCATTAGTACAGCGCCAACGTTATCAGATTCAAGGTTTAGTGCAATACCAACAGTACCGTCTTCAAATTCCAGCAGCTCTCCTGCCATAACTTTGTCTAAACCATATATTCTTGCAATACCATCACCCACTTGCAACACAGTACCAATGTTAACAACCTTTATTTCACGATTGTATTGCTCAATTTGTTTGCGGATAATACTACTAATTTCATCAGGGCGAATATTTACCATGGGAATCTCACTTATAGTTCTCTCAGAGGGACAGAGCAAATTAATCAGTTACGCTGCCTAAGTTTTTTAAAAGACCAATGCTATGGTCAATAACTCGAGCATGCACATCAGCGTTCAAGCGAACCCTTAACTTCTGAAGCGCCTTTTCGAGAGCAAGGCTTGAAACTTGACGTCGAACTTCGTCAATTGCTCTTTGTTCTTCGAATCGAAGAGTGGCGTTTTTTGATTCTTCTAATCGTTTAGCGTCATTATCTGCTGCTTGTATTAATTCTTGCCTTTCTCTTTGAATCTGTAAAAGCCCGTTTTGGCGAATCTCATCTGCTTTCTTTTTTGCTTCAAGGAATCGATTTTGAGCTTGTTTAAGTTGCTCATTAGCCGCCTTGTAACGTTCTTCTGCATCTGAGAGGCTCTGCTCTATATTCTTTTTTCGGTTTTCTAACAAGGAGCTTAATAATCCACTGCCAAAATAAACCAAAAAACCAAGTACCACACCTAAATTAATAAGGTTGGTTTCTAAAATGTTGCCGTTCAAACTGAAACTTTTTTCCATAGGAAAACTTGTCAGGATGGCAAAAGTATCAATCAAATTTTTCAKCGTCTGTTTATGCTAGGGGGTTCTTTATGTTTCAATAATCAGAGCCCCACCCAATGCCCAAGGCATTGGATGCCTTGGGTATTAGGGCGGCTTAGACGAAAGGATTAGCAAATAAAAGAGCTAGAGCTACTACAAGACCGTAGATAGTCAATGCTTCCATAAATGCCAAACTTAGCAATAATGTACCTCGAATTTTACCTAGATCGNCCATCTGCCCAAGGCATTGGATGCCTTGGGTATTAGGGCGGCTTAGACGAAAGGATTAGCAAATAAAAGAGCTAGAGCTACTACAAGACCGTAGATAGTCAATGCTTCCATAAATGCCAAACTTAGCAATAATGTACCTCGAATTTTACCTTCTGCTTCTGGTTGTCTAGCAATACCTTCTACTGCTTGTCCTGCAGCGTTACCTTGTCCTAAACCAGGTCCAATAGAAGCTAAACCAACAGCAAGCCCTGCTGCAATTACAGATGCTGCAGAAATCAATGGATTCATAAATTTTCTCCTTTCAAAAAACGAAAAAGGATACCATCTTATTACAAAGGTTTTGTGTTTGAAACCTTTTCGACAGATCTTTGTTCTTGTCTTATGCGTGTTTTAAACCAAGATTTTGCTGGCTTTAGAAAAAAAACATCTAACTCACCAAGCAAAAAATCTTCAATCCCTTTGAACTTGAAAATTACTTGAAATTTAAAACAATAGGTAAATTTTTAAGAAGATGAAAAAAAACTTATTGTTTTTTTTTCTTAAAGGCTGCTTGTTTCGTTTTAAAACGTTGCCTGATTGCTTTGTTTTCTTTCTTATAAAGAAATCCAATGCTTGCTGTCAAACTTTAAACATTAAAGATTATTAAAAAAGATATTTTCAAACAAACTGCATACTTCAACAAATCTCGAGCCTTTAACTTATGTAAAAACGAACCTTGGTGCTTATTCAGTTCAAGTAACCCAAGTTTAGATTGAGATGGATCAGCTATAAGGGTAACAGTTGTTTGGCTTTTATGACAAACAACTACTGGTCTAAAACGTCCTCAAAACAGCCCGAAAAAAAAGACTTTGAAAAAACAAACTAATGGTGGCCCTCCATAGACTCACCAATATAAGCCGCAGCTAAGGTAGCAAAAATCAACGCTTGAATTGCACTAGTAAATAAACCTAAAAGCATCATAGGTATAGGTACTACTAGGGGTACTAAGGAAATTAGAACAGCCACTACTAATTCATCTGCCAAAATGTTACCAAACAAACGAAAACTTAAAGAAAGTGGTTTGGTGAAATCTTCTAGAATGTTTATAGGTAACAATACAGGCGTTGGTTGAATGTATTTTCCAAAATAGCTTAATCCTTTTTTGCTAAGGCCTGCATAAAAGTAGGCTCCTGATGTTAATAATGCTAGAGCTACTGTTGTATTTATGTCGTTAGTAGGAGCAGCTAATTCTCCATTAGGCAATTCAATAAGTCTCCAAGGTAATAAAGCCCCGGACCAATTTGAAACAAAAATAAACAAGAATAAAGTGCCAATAAAAGGAACCCAAGGACGATATTCTTCTTCCCCTATCTGATTACGAGCTAAATCACGAATAAATTCTAGAACATACTCAACAAAATTTTGTCCCCCAGTGGGAATAGTTTGTAAGTTTCGAGTTGCTAATACAGCTATGCTAAGAATAATTGCAATCACAATCCAAGAAGTAATTAAAACTTGGCCATGCACTTGAAAGCTACCAACTTGCCAATACAAGTGATGTCCTACCTCAACACTAGAAAGTGTATAAACAGGATTTGATAAGTCTGTAGTTAAAAGGTTTGTAGTATAATTCATAAAACTTTATGAGAAAAAAAATTACCGAAAATAGAAGCTGTTCACACAAAGAATCAACAACAACTTTGATGCTTCGGTTTTTTGCCAAAAACTTTGAGTCATGGTAGTAAACCTTTTTCGTATCTTTAAAAGCACCTTGACTAAAGGGTTGTAAGTGATTCCAATTCTATTATGGCACCTTTGGGCTTTTTAAACCAAAAACTTTAAATGTTGGAAAACTTTTTATGCGTATTTGTTTTAGAAAAAAAATTAAGATTTTCCAGAGATGCGCCCCCAATCCATACCACCAGTTAGTGATCCTTTATACTCTTGTCCATTGACTGGAGGAGAATAACCTTCATAAATAGCATCTGCTAATCGACCAAGCACCCATTGAATTGATGTAATGGCATCATCATTAGCAGGAATAGGAAGATCAGCTACTCCAGGATCACAATTAGTGTCTACTAAGCAAATAATAGGAATTCCCAATTTTATACATTCTTGAACAGCATTCATTTCACGGTTTGGATCAACCAGAATGACTGCATCCGGAAGACGTTTCATGTTTTTGATACCATTCAAGTATTTGCGCAGCTTTTGAAGCTGTTTTTTCAAGACAGCAGCATCTTTTTTTGGTAAGAGTTCTAAAGCACCATCACTTTCACGTGCTTCAAGATCTTTTAACCGCTCAATTCGGCTTTTAATGGTCGACCAATTCGTAAGCATACCCCCTAACCATCGATGATTTACATAATGACAGTTGGATCGAGTTGCTTCAATAGCTATTGTATCCGCGGCTTGGCGTTTTGTTCCTACAAATAAAAAAGTTTCACCTCGTTTAGCTGCATCACGAACTAAACGGCAAGCTACAGAAAGCAACCTAGCAGTTTGAACAACGTCTATAATGTGAATGCCATTTCGTTTTGTATAGATGTATGGAGCCATCTTTGGATGCCAGCGTCGTGCTAGATGTCCAAAGTGGACACCCGCTTCCAACATTTCGTCTAAACTAATTTCTGAATTATGTCGTTTTGGTATATATCTCATCATAAAATATTAAATGTATAGAAAATTTTTTGATAACTGTACGTTAGTAGAAAAAAGGGGACGACAGATCGCCGTTGTTTCAGTTTTAAAAGCATCTATTACTTTATCGAATTTGACACAAAGTTTATCGTTTTAAACATTGATCGATTGGGTAACCATGAAGCAGATCCTGGTTTAGATGCATAAATTTGCTCCTTAGGTAAAATGCTAGATCCTAATTCTGTTTTTAATTGTTGCCAAGATACATGAGCTTGAATACCCGTAAAATCTGTTGGTTTCTGCTTAAAAATTGTTTGGCCCCTCTTTTCTAAATGAGCCTCACCAGCCGTACCTGCTGGTATAAGCTTACCAAGTACTACGTTTTCCTTCAAACCCCTCAACCAATCTGTTCGTTTTTCTAAAGCAGCTCTGCTAAGAACACGCGTAGTCTCTTGAAAACTAGCTGCTGAAATAAAACCATGCGTAGTTAAAGATGCTCGAGTCAAACCCATAATAGCAGGTCTATAGTCAAGTAGTACACCAGAAAGCGAATCTATAGGGCTAATTCGATAGATTTGCAAGAGCTCTCCAGGTAGCAAATGGCCATATTTGTCTCTATGAACAATAACTTTTCTAGTCATTTGTTTGACAATAATCTCGATATGTTTATCAGAAATAGTAACACCTTGAGATTGATAAACACGTTGCACTGAATTCACAAGGTACCATTGTAAATATTGCGAACTTCGAAGATTTGCAATGCCTTGATATCCTATTCGAGAATGATAGGCCTGAAACAATGAATTTGCTAAATCATGTAAATTTGGAATTAAAGGTTGCATTCCTTTCGTTTTTCTTGCTTCCAATAATTCTTCAATCTTAGGCAAACCCTGAATAATATCTTCAGTTTTAGGTTTTTGATAGATTACAGTAATCAAAGGATCACCCTCTTGAATCAATTTTCCTTGTTGAACACGTAGCTGATCCCAATCATATAACAAATAGGGTCTTGCTTTTCTAAATAAAAGTTGATGCTCATAAACACCTATTAATTGACTTGCTTGCATTACCGCAAAACCTACAGGTAAAGTTTCACCTTGTTCATAAAGAGATCCTACGGTAGGCAAATCATTAGCATGAAACCAATTAATTGAATTGTTTTGTAATCTCGTTAATTTAGAAAGTAACCCAAATCTTTTATGAATGCTTTCAACAATTCGCAATTGAAAACAAGTAGAATGAGAGACAAAGCACTCTAATTTGGTGCCAAAATGAATCACAGTCCGAGTATCAAACGATTGAGAAATTGCCAATCGTTTGCGATCTGTTTGCGACAAGTGACCTAAAAAACCTACATAAGAGTTCAAAGATTTCGATTTTAATAAGTTTTTGTTAAAGACTTGAGAGTTTAAAAAATCTTGGGAAGCCTTTAACAGATTGTTAAAAAAAGAAGATTCATTGTTCTTTTTGTAAACAAAACTGAATTGGTCAAACTCTCTAAGAATTAAGACTTGTCGTTCTTTATTTGCTTTTTTTACTTGTTGACGAACTATACCTTTTATATCACTTAAAAAATTGCCTTGAATAAATGAGCTCATAGGCAAAATTGAAGTTTTTGAACGAACATGTGCACGAGTCTGAATTCCTGTAAAATTCACGTTGGAGTAAGGATGAGAATGCGCGGTCAGACAAGAACCTAAAGATATTTGGACATAGATATGATTTGTATAATTTGATTCTAAGCTACAAAAAGTAACTTGAGCTTGCTTGGATAAGTGTTCTTTTGGCATTTTTAACACTAGAGAGACCTGAACAATAGAAAAACCGTTATTGGATTTAATAGATTCTCCGTCCGCAACTGTAATATATTTTGTAGGTTGAAGAGTAATTTGACTAGAAAGTCTAACTGAATCCCATCCCAAAGGATAAGAAGTATTAAGATCTTTTTTTATCTCATAAATTTGAGCTGGCTGAATCAAAAGCACCGGCTCTTGACCCGGTATTTGATAAGTATCCATATAAACCCATTGTTCAGCCTTTTTATTCTCAAAAAGTTGCTCTCCCGGTGCCACAAGTTGTCCAATTTTTGATGAAATATTTATACATTTATTAATTGGATAAACTTCCCCAGTTCTAATAACAATTCTTTGTATCCCTTGATCTTTTTGAAAGCCAGAAAAACAAGCAAGCCCACTAGTTCGACAAAATACTCCTGCAGCTATCTCGGTTCCTGCTTGAACTTTAGTGTTAGGGCGTATAAGAGGTAAAAATGCTTTATCAGCAGCCGATTCAAAAGTTTCTTCAGAAATCCAAAAAACCGTACCTCCTTTTGTAATAACATACTTTGTTGGGTTGGGTCTGTTTTGAACAAGTTTTGTCGGAACACTAGAGTTTATAAAAACCTCTTCATTTTCCCATGTTTGTACCTCTAAACTCCCATAGATAATTTTTCCTCCGGTAAATGTCCGATACTCAGGGTCATCCCAAGTAGCCAAAGACTGATTATGATAGACAGTTGAGAATTCGTCTACATCTAAACAAAATCTTTTTTTCAAAAATGATGTAGGATAAATCTCTTCTAAGAAGTATTTTGGTTGGCTAGGATCGTTGTGAACAGTTAATCGAAAACTATCAACAATGAAAGCAGAATGATAGAGTTTTATCCATGAAGTAGTAGATTTGTGCAAGCCATTGCTAAACTGAAAAGGATATAATCCACTTATACGATCAATTTTACTTAGTGAAGCAGATCCATAAGCTTTTAAAATTGCACTGTGTGCAAGTCGAACGTAGCCCTGTGCCAGCAGGCTGCTTTCAAAGATTTGATCTTTTTCTTGAAAAGAACACTCACATAAAGCAGGTAAAGAGAAAACTTTTCCTGATAAAATCCATAATTTACGATTGGTTGAACCACTAGTTTCTATGGTGTTGTAAGCTTTAGATTCAAATGAAAAGTTTTTTAAAAGAACTTCTCCAGATGTCTCTGAATATACATCTTTTACAGCTCTCTCTGTAGCTTGAGGTGCTTGCGATAAAGTTTCAGCAAGTACTTGTCTTGCTTTTACAGATTCACCATTTTTGACCAAAATTAAAGTATTAGCTGGTGCATTTAGTAGACGAATGTCCTTGTTTCCTTGAAGAACAATTTGAATGGCTTCTAAAGACAAACTAGCCACCTCTCCATGTCGTGTTCGAGTAGGATAAGTAAGATGATGAGAAAACCAAATCGTACCGGAGAATGGAGACCTTATTTGTTCAGCTATATCTGCAGTAAAAACACCCCCTGTATGAAAGGTGCGCATAGTTAATTGTGTTCCTGGTTCACCAATAGATTGTGCAGCTATAATTCCCACAGCTTCGCCAACACCTACAAGCTGACCGTGAGCTAAACTCCAGCCGTAACAAAGTTGGCACAAAGAGCGAGGACTGATACAACCTAAAGGTGATCTTACTGCAACAATATCTAGTTTGGTAGTAACAATCTGACTAGCAAGATAATTGCTTACATCTTGGTTTCGTTTAGCTATAACAAGCCCTTCTTTAACAATGTCATAAGCTAAAACACGGCCTACTAGTCTTTGTTCGAGTGATAAAAAGAGCTTATTATTCTCTTTCAAAGCCATTAACAAAAATCCTGCTTTAGTGCCACAATCGGAGCTACTAATTACTAATTCTTGAGCTATATCCACTAGTCGACGAGTCAAATATCCAGAGTCGGCAGTTCGAAGAGCAGTATCTACTAATCCTTTTCGAGCACCGTAACAAGAGATAATATACTCGGTTAAGCCTAAGCCTTCTCGAAAATTACTACGAATAGGCAAATCGATAATTTGACCTTGAGGATCTGACATTAACCCTCGCATACCTACTAATTGGTGAACTTGGGAAAGGTTTCCTCTTGCCCCCGAAAAAGCCATCATGTATACGGGATTTGTAGGATCTGTTCGAATGAAGGTTTGAACAATTTCATGCTTTAAATACTGGCTTGTGCTATGCCAGGTGTCAATTAATTTACGCAATCTTTCTACAGCATTAATTTTGCCTTGTATATAATAACGTTCTGAACTCGCTACTTGATCCTCTGCATCTTGCAATAACCATTTCTTTGAATGTGCTACCAGCAAATCATCTATACCCAATGAGATGCCTGCTTGGGTTGCATATTGAAAGCCAAGTGATTTTAGCTTATCAAGCATAGCAATAGTGCGAGTGTTGCCATAATTGATTGCAAACCAGCCAATTAATCGTTTGATGGCTGCTTTATCCATCAATCGATTAGAAAAAAAAGAAAAGTTGTTAGTGCTCATGCCATAACCTCCTTTGATTCAAGTTGAAACGATTTGTCAATCAACTTGGAGCGAGTGGACTTTTTCAATATTGTGCTTTTCATAAAATTTTGGATCATTTTATTTAGTAAGATTCGGCCCACAGTAGTACGAAGGTATTTAAAATGAATAGAGCCTCGTGGGGCTTCTTGCGTCTGCCAACTAGTGTAAGTTTTTAAGACGACCCCAACACTTTGACATTTTATTTCAATAGGTAGCTCCTGATCTCGCATAGTTTCTGCATAGCTTTCAGTGGGATATCTTAGCCACATATATGACTGTAAGCCTACCTGTTTCTGTTCATAAGCAGTAATTGCATCTTCCATACTGGAAAAATAACCATTCGGCTTATGGTCAATGGACTTTCCTCTATCAAAAGGGCTCATTGTTAAAAAATACAGGCCTAAAACCATATCTTGACTAGGAGCTGCAATAGGCTCTCCAGTAGCTGGGGATAATAGATTACCGGATGAAAGCATTAACAGGCGTGCTTCTGCCTGAGCTTCCAACGATAAAGGAACGTGCACGGCCATTTGATCTCCATCAAAATCAGCATTAAAAGCAGGACATGCTAACGGATGAAGTTGAATAGCTCGACCTGTTACCAGAATAGGCTGAAAAGCTTGAATACCTAATCTATGTAATGTTGGAGCCCGATTTAGAAGCACTGGGTGATTTTGAATAACTTCTCCAAGTATCTGTTCAACGGCAGGATGAGACTGATGAATCATTTTTTTTGCACCTCTCATGTTATTAGCAAGCCCTTTAGCCATGATTTGGTGAATCAAAAAGGGTTGAAATAGTTCGATTGCCATTTCAATGGGTAATCCACATTGATGTAATTGCAAAGATGGGCCAACTACAATTACAGACCGACCAGAATAGTCAACACGTTTTCCAAGAAGATTTTGTCGAAAGCGACCTTGTTTGCCTTTTATTCCGTCAGATAAAGATTTTAAAGGACGCTCATTTTTATCAACCACTGGTCTTCCTCTCCTGCCATTATCAATAAGTGCATCAACTGCCTCTTGTAGCATTCGTCGATCTCCAGCAAGAACCATGTCGGGTGAAAATTCATAGGCTTGCTTAGCAAGGCGATTATTTCTATAAATAACTCTTCGATACAAATCATTCAAATCAGAAGTGGCTAAACGACCTTCGTCAAGCATAACCATTGGTCTTAACCCAGGCGGTAAAATAGGTAACAACGTTAAAACCATCCATTCAGGTTTGACTCGACTTGATATAAGATGACGTATTAACTTGATGCGCTGAATTAACCTTTGTTTTCTTCGCTCTAAATCAGCTCTCCACTCTGCTTCTAATTCTTTGGTAACCCATTCTAATTCATTTCGAGTATTGGAAATAGCATCTTCAAGGTTTAGCTGTTCCAGTAAACCTTGAATAGCTGTTGCTCCAGTGCAAACCTCTCGTTTTTTTATCTCATCCCAAGGGTTTGTAAACGAACAAACACTAGCAGGCAGATATCTGGCTAGTATGAGTTCCATAAAATCATCTAATCGATTGCCATGCTTTAAAAGATTGGGTCGAAAGTTTTTGTTAATTACAATGGATTGATCCAAATAAGCTATATGTTCTATAGCTTTACGTGGCAGATCTAACAAAACAGAAATGTGGCTGGGTATAGCTTTTAAAAACCATACATGAATAACCGGATAAGCTAAACGTATAAATCCCATTCGATAGCGTCGTACTCTTGATTCAGTAATTTCTACTCCGCATCTCTCACAAATCTGATTTTGTTCTTTAGGCCAGCCTTTATATCGACCACAAGCACACTGCCAATCTTTTAAAGGACCAAAAATACGTTCGCAAAACAAGCCATCTCTTTCTGGTTTTGATGTTCTATAGTTGATAGTCTCTGGTTTTGTTACTTCACCTACGACTTCACCAGTCGGAAGTATCCTTTCTGCCCATTGCCTGATTCGATCAGGAGAAGCTAAATGAATCTGTAAAAATTGATCTTGATTTTTATGGTAACTCATATGTTACTTATAAGATGTGCAAAAAAGTTTGAAAATTTTCTTAGCCTTCTAAAGCTCTATCAAATCTGAAGCTAAACCCCGTTGTCCTTCACCAATCTTATAAAGTTGAATTTCTAAGCATAATGAACGAAGCTCCCCTATAAGAACTTTAAAAGCTTCTGGCACACTGGGCTTTGGTATGTTCTCTCCTTTTATCAAAGCGTTCAATGCATCATTTCTTCCTCTTACATCGTCAGATTTTACGGTTAAAAATTCTTGAAGAGCAAAAGCAGAACCAAATCCTTCCAGCGCCCAAACTTCCATCTCTCCTAATCGTTGACCACCTTGACGAGACCGACCTCCTAAAGGCTGCTGGGTTACTAATGAATAAGGGCCGGTGGATCTAGCATGAATCTTATCATCCACTAAATGAACCAGCTTAAGTATATAAGACATACCCACTGTCACTTGTTGTCTAAAAGGTTCTCCGGTTCTACCATCCAACAAGAAGCTTTTTCCAGGAGAGTCTGGCTCAAACAACCATCGATGCCCAGTTTCTTTCCTAGCTTTGTACAGCTCAGAAAAAGTTAATTTTCTAGAAGCATCTTTCTCATAGATCTCGTCAAATGCAGTTACACGATAATGTTTGCCTAAATGTTTTCCAGCCAATCCCAATAAGCATTCAAAGATCTGTCCCACATTCATTCGAGATGGTACACCTAAAGGATTAAGAACCATGTCTACCGGAGTACCATCTTGAGCATACGGCATGTCTTGTCGAGGGAGTATCTTACAAACAATACCTTTGTTTCCATGTCTTCCGGATACCTTATCTCCTACTTGAATCTGTCGTTTTTGTAATATGTACACATGAACAATGTAAGAAGTCGAGAATGGTTGTCCGCCACCTCGCATACGACGCACATCAATAACTCGACCCCGTGTTCCATTAGGAACTTTTAAAGAGCTATCTCGAACACGACCGGCTTTTTCGCCAAAAATAGCTCGTAAAAGCCTGCCTTCTGGGGGAAGATCCGAGTCTTCTCTTGGAGTAATTTTTCCTACAAGCACATCACCCGGTTCAACCCACGATCCAATTCGAACAATACCATCAACGTCTAAATGTCTTAGTAAATGTTCATTTAGGCTAGGAATGTCGTGAGTGATAATTTCGGGCCCCATGTGAGTAAGACGAGCTTCTATTTCATGTTTTTCAATATGAAGAGAAGTATAAACATTCTCGTAAACAAGACGTTCACTTATAACTATTGCGTCTTCAAAGTTATAACCTTCCCATGGCATATAAGCGATAAGTATGTTCTGTCCAAGAGCTAGCTCACCCCAAACTGTAGAGGCACCGTCTGCCAATATTTGTCCTCGTTGTACTCTTTGTCCTTTTTGAACTACGAGTTTATGGCAACTACATGTGTCTTGATTAGTTCGACGATAGCCTTGTAAGTTATAAGAGCGCAAATTTCCATCTTTTTGTTCGATGGTAACAGTTTGCCCATCTGCCAAAATAACTGTTCCTTCTGCTTCTGCTAATAAAAGAGTTCCTGAATCAAAGGCAACTTGTGCTTCTAATCCTGTTCCGACAATAGGTCTTTCTGGTCGTAACAAAGGGACTGCTTGACGTTGCATGTTTGATCCCATCAACGCACGGTTTGCATCATCATGCTCTAGGAAGGGTATTAGAGATGTGGCTACTGAAAAGTATTGAACAGGAGAAACACCTACAAAATTGATTTGGTTCCAAGGTACAGAGACAAACTCTTGTCGATATCGAGCGGGCGTTATGGTTTCTGAATCTTTTAAACCATTCTTGTATGAGACCAACAGGTCTCCTGGAGCAATAAAATGAACTTCTTCTTGCTCTGCAGATAAATAAATAACTCCTTGGTCAATTGCAATATGTCCATCTAAGACCTTATAAAAAGGAGCTTCTAAAAATCCATCACTGTTGACTTGTGCATATGTGGCCAACGAACCGATAAGACCGGCATTAGGCCCTTCAGGAGTTTCAATAGGGCAAATACGACCATAATGACTCGGATGTATATCTCGAACGGCAAAGCCTGCTCTTTCTCGGGTTAATCCACCAGGACCTAGACAACTAAGCCTACGCTTATGAGTAACTTCAGCTAAAGGGTTTGTTTGGTCCATAAATTGAGACAATGGGTTAGAAGCAAACAGCTCTCTCCATGTAGCTACAAGCGGTTTAGGGTTTACTAAGGAAGCAATACGGGAAATCTTGGGAGGAGAGGTTAAAACATTTTCACGAATAGAACGTTCTAATCGATCAAGCCCTCGCCTCCATTGATTTTGAAGAAGTTCTCCTACTAATCGAACACGCCTATTTTTCAAATGGTCGACGTCATCTAGAGTTCCAATACCATGATATAGACTTAAAAGACAGTCAACAGCTGCTAGGACATCTTGAGGAACTAGATGACCAACATCCTCAGCAATCTTCAAGCCTAATCTTTGATTAATTCTTCGTCTTCCTATTTTTCCCAAAGCATATCTAGAAGGATTTAAAATTCTGGTTGAAATAACTCGTCTTGCTTCTGTTAGACTAACAGGTTTTTCAGGAAATAATTGATGATACAATTCTAAAATAGCCGCTGTTTGAGTGCAAAAATGGCTTTTTCGACTGAAAGAAGCCTGAAGAGTTTCAGAGTGCTGTACAGATGACAAAATCTGTTGACAAGTAAAACCTAAAGCAACTAGCAGAGATAAAGCACAGCCTTTTCGCCCTCTTCCAAGCCTTACCCACAATCTAGCTTTTGGATCTATTTCTAATTTAAACCACGGCCCATCGTGACAGATAAAATTTGCAATAAAAGTTTTTCGTCCTTGAGGATCTAGCCTCTGTGTATAATATACACCAGCACACCTTACGATTTGATTAACAATTGCGCGAGCAGAACCATTGATTATAAAAGTACCTTGGGAGTTCATTAAGGGTATGATCCCTAGAAACACAGCTTGTTTATAAGATTCTTTAGTAGATCTTTGGACGATTTGAACAGGTATGTAAAGATGAGATGCGTAGGTAATGCCCCTATCTAAGGCTTCCCATTCATTAAATCTTGGTTGTTCTAATTGGTACTCTTTTGCTAAGAGTTGAAATTCCCAGGAATGATCTGCTGTTCGTATAATAGGAAAAAAAGACAATTCTTCTTCTAAACCTCTTTCTAAAAAACGGTGAAAACTTTGCCGTTGTACCTTAGTAAGATCAGGCAAAGAGAAGCGGTAAACCGTATCAGCCATATATATTTCTCTCTACCCTAAAAAAACAGACTCTTTTTAAAAAGAGTTAGATAAAGATTTGCCAACTTGTGATATATTAGATTTTATAATTATAAAAAACAAACCAGATTAGGGTTTCAAAGCAAAAATCAGTAAAGGTTGTGCTTTGTCGTATATCATAAGAAGAATAACAAAGAAAATTAAAAAAAACTTTGTGACATTTTATGTTAAAATTAAACACACCAAAGAGTGGTGTAAAGAGAAGGAAAATTTGTTCTTTTGTGAAAAAACAAACAGATTTCTTGGCTAACCGTTTGTTAGTCAAAACTCTTTGAATTGATAAGTTTTTTATTATAGTGATAGAATAGAAACAAGGTGTATGGCGGTATGGCTAAGTGGTAAAGCAGTGGATTGCAAATCCTCCATCCCCCAGTTCGAATCTGGGTGCCGCCTTGATCATTATCTAACACGTTTTGTGTTGTTTAAAATAAGAAAATTTTAACGATACAATTAAATGTGTTTGTCAGACTTTTTGCAAAGATTCTAAGAGCTTCAACTAATAACAAAGCTTTAGACAGATTGACTCGAATGCTACATATAACTATACTATTAGTGATGCTATATAAAATATCCTGACACGATTTTAGTCAGATATGTGTATCATCAAGCCAATCCTTAAGTATGTTATCACAAGAAACTTGTAACAACAAGTGGTTTTTCTAAAAGTAGACCACAAAAAGGAATTAGCTTAGATTAACAAGTAATCTTTTTATATTTAGCATTATGGACATTGTAAATTTAGGTTGGGCTGCCCTTATGGCAATCTTTACATTTTCTCTTTCACTTGTAGTCTGGGGCCGTAGTGGTCTTTAAAGCCATAAAAAGGATTACGTTTCAAAAAAAAAACTACCATTTCGCGGTTTTTTAAGAAACAAACCAACAAAAGCTTGTTGAAAACAAGATTTTTCAAATCTTCAAATTGTACACTTTTTTTCTTATTGGCACCAGGTCAGTAAGCCTGGTGAGCTGACCTGTGCCATGTTTAAAAGTTTTTACATATACAGTGATAACACAGAGTTTTGTAACATTGAAATAGAAAATTCTTTTTAAAGAAATTTGAAATTATTTTTTTTTATTTCTTATAAAATGTTTTTTCTTGCACAACATAACTTGATCTTTGCAACAATTTATTCTGTTAAAAAGTTTATCAAATGAATGAAAATATTAGATTCAAAAAGAATATAACAAAAAACAATGGTAGACAAGGCAAAAGCCTTGTCTAAACCATACAATTTTGTCAAGTTGACACAACAAAACCTTAAAGATTTCCTTTACGAGCTGCTAGTAGTGCAATAACCAGAGGTCCCGCTACTGCGATAAGAGCTAAGCTAGTTAATTGGGCAATTACTTCTAAATTCATAGTCTTTACCGTCTGTACTTTTTTTTATTTTAACTGAGATTTTCTGTTTACAAAAACAATTGTAATAATTTTGCAAATAAAACTGTATCGAAAGCTTAGCGTTTGGTACACTAATACTAAAGTAAGATTTGTTGAGTAACACCAGAAACGTTACTGTTTTAAAACTTCAACTTGTCTACTAAAAAATCAAGGAGTTATTTATGTCTATCTCTGACAATCAGATCTTTTTAGCTCTAGTTATCGCATTGTTCACAGGAGTTTTAGCTTTACGTTTAGGAAAAGCTTTATACAATAGCTAAATAAAAAAATCGCCTGTTGAATAACATCTTAAATGTGTTGCAAACGATTGCTAAACATTAAAATTTTTTCTAAAAGAGGGAGCGTTATTAAACAGGGTAACGCTCTCTCTTTTAGAAAAAAGCATTGAACTTTGTGGGAGTTATATGATAAATTAATTGCGTTCTATTGGAGAGGTGGCTGAGTGGCCTAAAGCGTCTGATTGCTAATCAGTTGTATGATTTAAATCATACCGAGGGTTCGAATCCCTCCCTCTCCGATTTTGTTTTTATCTTAAAAAGAACTAAATGAAACACAAGAAATTTATAAAAAAGACCCTCGACCGTTTACAAGGGCCTTTTTTTTACAAAGGTGAGTTTTATCTTACAACTAATTGGATCTTTGTCTGAATTTTATTAAATCTTGTAAAGAAAAGAAACGTTTTTACTCTTTTCTGCCTGGATTACGACTTGGATCATTAGATAAGAAACCAAAAACAAATAAAGAAATAAAAAAGATTACTACAGTGTATACAAAAATTTTTAAAGTAAGCATACCATCCTCCAAGACGATAACAGGAGTTTAACTTGTGTACAATTTATATTACACTACTATGCCATACATCGCTATGAACATATAGTTACATTTTTGTCACTAAAAACTTTTTTTATTTTTTAACAGTTTAAAGCAACAGTGACCAAAATGTTTGTCAAAAGCTTTAGCTTACAAAAAAAGCATAAATAAATTGTTTGACAACATAAAGCATTTTAAAAAGATTGTCTCTAAAACCTAAGACTCTCGTGTATATACACACAGATATTATACAACAAGAGGAATAGACGGGATTGACGGGTCTCGAACCCGCAACTTCTGCCGTGACAGGGCAGTGCTCTAACCAATTGAACTACAACCCCTTTTTTTATAGTTCGTTTCAAACTTTATTATGGCAACAAACAAATATTTTGTCAAACAATGAGTCGTTTTTTTACAAAAGTTTCATATACCATCTAATTGATATAAGAATTTAGCAGATAAATTGCAAGTTTGTTTAATATATGCCACAATAAACAAGGCTTTGACAAGGTTTGCATAAGCAAACCCTTTGCTTTTGGCTGTTCAAATTTGAACTTGTACAAGAATCGGGTTCAATCTCTTAAAAAAATCAGCGACTAAAAATAAAGGAAAAACCAATTGGTAAAAGTACAAATTGTGCTTGTTATCCTATTTATTAACAACTTGTTTGATTTTCAAACTGTTTTCTTGTATTAATTTACACGGTTTTTAATAAAACGTTAAACACATAGCAATCAATCTATTTTTTTTATATGACTCGAGTGAAACGTGGGTCTGTAGCCCGCAAACGCCGCAAACGTATTCTTGACAGTTGTAAAGGATTTCAAGGTGCTCATTCTACCTTATTTCGTACAGCTAATCAACGAGCAATGAAATCTTTAAAAAACTCATACCGAGATCGCAAGAAACGTAAACGAGATTTTAGACGTTTATGGATTGCCAGAATTAATGCTGCAGCTCGTAAGCAAGGCTTAAATTATAACCAATTTATGCACCAATTAAAAAGTAACAATATTCTTTTAAATAGAAAAATGCTGGCGCAAATGGCGGCTCTTGATATGGATGCGTTAATTAACATTACTAAATGTTTAGTAGTTAATTAATACCTTTTTTTTACATGTTTTCAAGATTGTATTCTATTTTATTTAAGTCAAACACTCATGTTTATCAGTTGAAAGAATGATTGTTTGACTTCCAACATGCATTCAAATGTTGTCTTTTAAACGTTTGGGCTAGACTTTTTTTTATTTAAAAGTCTAGTCCAAACGTTTCTTATGATCTTTTTCTAATGGTACTTACAAAAGGCAATAACGCTAAAACACGTGCCTGTTTAATAGCTCGTGTCACTAGTCTTTGTTGCTTTGAAGTTAAACCATTCATTCTTCTAGACAATATTTTTCCACGTTCAGTTATAAATCGACCTAAAAGCTCAATATTTTTATAACTAATATTTTCTTCGGATTTTATAGCAGACACGCGTCGACGTGCTGTTTTTACAGGTTTCTTTCTCATAAAAAATAAAATAAAACTTTATTTAATTTCTTTGTGATTTGTATGCTGGTTGCAGAAACGACAAAATTTTTTTAACTCCAATCTGGCTGGTGTATTGCGTCGGTTTTTTTGAGTTGTATAACGCGAAATACCTGGCAGTCGTTTCTGTCTGTTATTAGCACACTGTGTGCATTCTAATGTGATTGTTAAACGTACATCTTTTGATTTAGCCATAATTGACCCTTTAACACATTAAAAAAGCCTGATTAAATACTCTTTCAGAAGCCTTAACAAACTTATCTGTTTGCTTGTAGAAATATACCACACATTCTTCCATTCAATACAAAAAAAATATTTTTTTTTATCTTTTTTACCTCATAACCGTCTAGTATTTTATATGGCTAATCGAAGAATATATTAAAAATATTACCCCGTTGACAAAATTATCAATCTCAAGCCTTTTGGCAAAGTTATTTAAAAGATAGCAACAAAAAAGTGTACAAAACTTCTAAATGCACTGTCTGTAGAAAGACATAACGGTATTTACCGAGTATTTGTTAGTGAAATGTACTAATCAAAATTGCAAATGTTTCAATACCATCAAGTTTTTTAACAAACATTAAATAACACATTCAAAGATTTTAAACAAAAAATCTTTTTATCGATTTTTCGTAGGGCATAATTGCATTGGTGGGTCCTAAAATATCTTACGAAGTTTAAGTTTATGTTCGCAAGGCTTTTTTGGACCCACACATGCTTTTCACATCTTTAAAAAGTTACAAATTAAAAAACTTTTGATGTGCAAATGGCTTTTTATAATTGCTTTAACACAAAGAAAAAAGATTGTATTCTGTCAATCACATGTATGTAATTGTACATACTTTTGTTTAAATCCAAGGGAAAACTAAAGCGTCAGGAAAGAAACGATTAATTTCAATCAACAAACCTGCTGAAATAACAAACCAAATAGTTGCAAGTACAGGAGCTGTAGATAGATAAGTTTTAAAATCTTGCATAAGAATTCCTCGAAAAATAAATTCTTGGTAAGAAAATCAGATAAGCAAAAGTTTGCACAAGCAAACGCTTATTTTTTTTTACTATTTTATTCTACCTTGACTTTCTTTTTGTCAACAAGCGTGAGATAGACAAGTATAAAAATATGATAAGATTTTTTTTTGTAATTTACAAAGGATATGTAAATCAAGCATTCAAAAGATTTAAAGCCATATGTTTTAACGAACAATTAATGCTTCTTTTTGACAAGATCATCATAAAAAGCATAAAGATTTACCCTATTTCAGCAGATCTAGTTTGTTTGACTTGACATCATCTATTCAATGTGGCATAGTTAATGTTGATAAAGGCAGCAAAAAAAAACAAAAGGGATGTAGCGCAGCTTGGTAGCGCGTTTGTTTTGGGAGCAAAATGTCGCAGGTTCAAATCCTGTCATCCCTACAGAAGAGCTTAACAAATATGCCACCAAAGCTCTTAGTAGCTCCGAAGAGAATTTCTTCAGAAATAGAAAAAAGAAATCTTTTTTATAAAACACTGCAGAAGAATCATATTCTTTCAAATATGCTTATAACACAAAAATCTAACGCTCTTAGTTCAGTGGTAGAACGCAGGTCTCCAAAACCTGATGTCGTAGGTTCAAGTCCTACAGGGCGTGCTTAAAACCTTTTGGCATTGCTTATTGTGGTTTATCTCAAACGATTGATCATAGATCTGGTTTGTAATTGACAGAACTTTTAGAATAAGTATACTTGTGTAAGAGCTATGCTCTGTAATTTTATGTATTTGTAAATCTATGCCCACTATTCAACAACTTATCAGGCATCCGCGAACAAAGGTTTACAATCGAACAAAATCCCCAGCCCTTCGAGCGTGCCCTCAAAGGAGAGGAATTTGCACAAGAGTGTATACCACTACTCCTAAAAAACCTAATTCTGCTCTGCGAAAAGTAGCCAGAGTACGCTTAACTTCTGGATTTGAAGTAACAGCTTATATCCCGGGAATTGGTCATAGCTTACAAGAGCATTCTACAGTTCTTGTACGCGGCGGTAGGGTTAAAGACTTACCAGGAGTTAGATATCATATTGTTCGAGGAACTTTAGATTCAGCAGGAGTAAAATCGCGTCAACAAGGACGTTCTAAATACGGCGTTAAAAAACCGTCTAAATAACTTGACAAATGATTAGTCACAATCTCTTTTATTTATTTTAATATTTATGTCTCGACGAAACACTCCCAAAAAGCGACCTGTACGTGCGGACCCTATTTATCGTAGTTGCCTAGCCAGTATGCTGGTTAGTCATATTTTAAAAAATGGAAAAAAATATTTAGCTTACCGTATTCTCTACAAGGCTATGAACAGCATTCAAACAAAAGGAAAAGATCCATTACAAATTTTAAATCAAGCAGTTCGTAATGCTACTCCATTAGTTGAAGTTAAAGCTCGCAGAGTAGGAGGATCTACCTATCAAGTTCCTGTTGAAGTAAAAGGAGAAAGAGGGAATGCGTTGGCTATACGATGGTTGTTACAAGCATCCCGCAAGCGTCCTGGCCGAGACATGCCTTCAAAATTAGCCAGTGAATTATTAGATGCGTCTAATAACGCTGGTAATGCTATCCGTAAGCGTGATGAAACTCACCGTATGGCTGAAGCAAATAAGGCTTTTGCTCATTTTCGATTCTAATCGAAAGCTTAGTTATAACATTTTAAACCAGGGTTTAAGTAAGCCCTGGTAGAACCAAAAACCTTTTTTGTTTACAATAGATAATCCCATAGATGAGTGAAACACTTAAATTCTGTTAGCAATTGAAAATGTTTCCATAAGATTTTGACTTTTATTGCTTTTGTTACTGGTTAAACGTTTGAATGCTTCTTATTAGTGAGTTTTTAGATACGCCACAAAATGATGTAACATTACATTTGTAATGTTAACAAAATTTGATAAGACATTTTAAGATTTTTTTATGTCAAGCACCATATTTTTTCTTTTAACAGTTAAACTCTCCAATTAGTTATGTTTCTTTTTTAAGTATCTTTGCTTCAACCAAAAAATTTAGTTTCATTCAATTAAATGATGATCAAACAATGTGGATTTATTACTCTAATAATAGTCTTAAAACTTGTAATTATTTTTTCTTGGTTGAGAAATAAACGGTTGGTAAGCTTAAGCTCGTTTTTTTTTAATATATATTTTTTAATCTTAAAAATTAGTCTGAGTAAATAGCAACTTTCTACTAAACCATTGTTTATTCTTTTGTTGAAGTAATATTTATTTCAATAAAACAATAAATTTCACTAATTTTCATGTAGCAACAATCTTTTGTAATTTCTTTTAAACAACAAAATTATGTTGAAACATGTTAAAACGTATATGTGCACACATATTTTTTTTTTACAAAAAACTAATTCTATATAAGTTATGAGCTTGATCATTTATAGGCTTTCCATAATATTTTTATGGACCAAAGTGGAATGGGTGAAAAAAGATTAGTGCATTTGGTAAAAAGAGCGATATGTCTGTTTTTTCTTAGGTTACTGGATTAAATAAATTTTTAGATTTGGTCTTGCAGTTTGCTTAACTCATATCAAAAAATTCAACAAAAAAAAGGCTTAAAGATTAAATGGTGCTTTTTTTTTTATCATCCTTTAGATTTGAAAAACAACATGTTTGCGTATATAGTGTAAAAATAATATTGCGGCTGCTAAACTCTTAGTTTTTATTAAAATATTTCAACTAGTTTAGTTTGATGCTTGAATGCAAAAATGTTGTATTGTTTTCAAGTGAATGAACAATATCGGTAATTATTCACTGTTGCAAGAAAAATTATTGATTCATACCACATATAAACATCTTTAATAATCGTTTATCTGATTGTTTTTTCTTTTTACAAAAAATATAGGCTTAGCTTGTTTATGGCAATAATCTCATCTTTTTCTTCGTTAAACGCAACAATTATTCTTCCTGAAGTGCTTTTAACGCTATGCTTAGTTGTTGTTTTGTGTATTGATCTTTTTTTTCAATTAAAAGACTCATTCTGGCCTGTTTGTGTAACTTTAAGTGGGCTTAGCTTGTGTTTCATTGAACTTCTTTTTCAATGGAATAATAGCAATACATTGGCTTTTTTAGGCAGTTTTCAAGGTGATAAATTAAGCATAATATTTCGAATCTTGTTAATTTTATCATGTTCTATCTGTGTTCTTTTATCTAAAGAATATGTAGAAAGATCGGGTGCCAATGTTTCAGAATATATTTTGCTTCTTCTTACAGCTACCTTGGGGGGTATGCTACTTTCAGGTGCCAATGACATAACATTAATTTTTATTGGGCTAGAATGCTTAAGNAACAGGTTATATGAAACGGGATGTGCGATCTAATGAAGCAGCTCTTAAGTATTTATTAATAGGAGGAGCAAGCACATCCATATTGTTGTATGGTTTTTCTTTTTTCTACGGATTATCAGGTGGAAAAATAGAGATTTATGAACTTTCGAAAGCTTTAATAGATAAACATTCGATTTATCCAAATGTATACTGGATTGCCTTAACCTGTATAATTGCTGCAATTGCTTTTAAGATTTCAGCAGCTCCTTTTCACCAATGGGCACCAGATGTATATGAAGGATCACCTACTCCAGTAGCAGCCTTTTTTTCTGTTAGCTCAAAAGCTGCTGGTTTAGCTTTAGCTGTGCGAGTATTCAGCATAACTCTTCCTTTTTTTCAACCCCAACAACAATTAATACTTCAAGCTTGTGCCATTCTGAGCATGATCCTTGGAAATGTTATTGCTATTACTCAAACAAGCATGAAAAGAATGCTTGCTTATTCTTCGATTGGACAAATTGGCTATTTAATGATTGGATTAATAAGTGCCACAGACAATGGTTATACAAGCCTGCTTATTTATTTAAGCATTTATCTATTTATGAACTTGGGTGCTTTTGCTTGTGTCATTTTGTTTGGATTGCGTACAGGAACAGATGAGATAAGAAGTTATACAGGTTTATTTTACAAAGATCCTTGGCTTACTTGCTGTCTGAGCATATGTCTCTTGTCTCTTGCTGGTATTCCACCGTTTGCGGGCTTCTTTGGAAAGATTTATCTTTTTTGGGCAGGATGGGAATCTGGTTTGTATAGTTTAGTTATAGTAGGTTTAATTACCAGTGTTATTTCTATGTACTATTATTTACGGGTTATGAAAGCTATGATAGTAAAAGAGCCAACAGAAATGTCTTTTTATACCCAAAATTATAAATCGATTACAAATCTAGCGTTTAGTAGTCCTTTGCAAATCAGCATAAATATTTGTACTCTTTTTTGTTTGGTTTTGGGCATTTTAATGAGTCCTTTAGCTCAATTATTTCAGCAAGCTTCAATTTTTAACGCTTTAGTGGTATGATGATGCATAATATTTTTTAATTAGCTATTTATATATATATTAGTACGTACTTTTGATTAACCTATTTGATAAAAAACAATTTTTAGAAAAAAAAAAGCACTTTTAATAAAAAAGTTAGAAACAGTTAACTGTTTCTAACATAAAAAAAACATAGATGTTTTGTTTGGTTCAAACTTGGAAGGTTACTATCAATTAAGCCTTTTTTTTTATAAAATAGTCTATTGAATTCGTTGCACAAATCTTTTCATACAAAAGCATTTATCTGATTTTTTTAGGGCAGATGGCAGAGTGGTTGATTGCGTCGGCCTTGAAAGCCGCTATGGTTTTATGCCATCGGGGGTTCGAATCCCTCTCTGCCCGATCAAAATAAATCAGATTTAATGCTCATTTAGATATGCTAGGTTGGTTTCTATTGTATTAATTTTTAATTTTTAAAGGACTTACATAAATAAAAAGATTTTTAAAGAATAAGATCTCTCTTTTAGAGTAAAAAAAAAAATTAATACAAGGTGCTTAAAAGAAATGTTTTTTTATTGATTTCAAAAATCTTTAATAATTTTATGTACAATTAGTGGTTGTTAAGCTATAACAATTTTGGTTTATACGTTATGATCTTTGAGCATTTTTTATCCAAACAAAACACAAAAAAGCGTTTCATTCTTCTGAGAAAGAAAGATTTTATTTCATTAAATTATTAATTTTTTTTGTAAATTTTTAAATATTAAAAAAGTTTAAAACATTTCAAAGGTAGAGTTTATAAACTGGTTATTTAAAATATTTGGATAAACAAAATGATTAACAAGTTAATCATTTAAATACAAATGAATTATGAAAAGAAAAACAGAAAACAAAAAAGATTTACTCGTTAGTAATAATGATTTTTCTTTTTTTCAGACAAATTTTCAATTGTTTCGATTGCTACTGAAACAAGGTGTTTATGAATTCAAACAAGATGTTTTTAATTCATCTATTTATGCTATAAAAAAACAGATAATTTTTTTTACTTTTTGGCAATGGCAGGATGCGGCATTAACCACCTTATTAAAAAGGTTTGTATTAAAAGATTCAGTATCCATCAAACTTTATGGTAATTTGACAAGCATTAGCCAACTCATCCAACGACGTTTTAAGCTTTTTTTTATTAATCAAAAATTGCTTCCAGTAGTCTTACGAGTAATTCCTTGGGGAATCATAGCAATTACTGCTTATAATGTAAAATCTCGTTGTTCAAAAGGCTACGATTTTCATCGCTCGCATTATCGATTAACTTGTCAACAGTTTTGTGACCTTTCTTGTGAAGAGCTTTCAAATATTCGTAAGATACATGTTTATCCAAATGGCTTTTGTGTTCTTGAAACTTCTAAAAAGAATCTGGTTACAGAAAGCAATAATTTCAAGCAAAGTATATTCTTTTTAAATAAAAATTCTGAACTGTATAGATACAGCTTAAAAATGCCATCTGGTTTGCATAATTGGAATATTTTTACAAATGATGGTTTGTTTTTAAATCCTAATATTTACTCAGCATTAGTAAACCAAGAATTGAGTAAAGAAAGCGATGAAGCTATGCAAGATTTTTGGATTCTTAATGATTCTGGTTTTTCAATGAATTTCGATGAAATCGATAACTTATTGATAGATCTAGATAAAAGTGATGATTTGCCAAGAAGTTCAATAAGAAGTATTTTAGAAGATTTTCGTTCTATTTCATCTCTAGAAAGAATTGAACAAGATTTTTCTGATTCGGATCTTTTTGATGTAAAAAATCGAAATTTTAATTTTTGGAAGACTGGGAAAGCATTTCTTTCAAGCTTTTCCAATATTATTAAAATTCAAACTCAACACAATTTAAGCAATAGCTTAATAGGAAATACAAATTTCGATCTATATACAAAAGAAGACAACCAACAACAAGCTTTGAATAAATCGATCTTAAATGATCAGCAATTATTTGAAAAACAACTATTGATACATGAATCTTCTGGTAAAGTTTTGGCTGCTCAAAATGCAGAAAAAAACTTGTTCGATACGTCACCAGCTATAACAGATGGTAAACTAAATGTCCTATTAACGATACTATCAGGAGATATGCTGTCTCGACAAAAAATTAATAAACAAAAAAATGTTGATGTCATAAAAAACAAGTTTTGGGTTCCAAATATATACACAGACAACGATATGTTTGTCCAACAATCTTTTTCAAGATTGAAAAACGTTTTTTTGCCAATCTTTAATCAGCCTCAAACTGATTATGAAGAAGCCTTAATTTTTCATTCCATAGATGGTTCAAAAACGTATCAAAAACGTCGACAAATTCAGCAGGCTCTTAAATTTAAGATTGTAAACCATATATTAAATGCTAATAACAATCTGACCGAGCAATTTTTAAGGCCTTTGTTTCCTATTAACAACCTGCGTGATTTTAGACCAGGTTCTTTGAATCTAAATTCATTTAATACTTCTTCTTTTAATCAAACCACATTAGTTTTAGAATCATTTCGCACAAAGCCAGTCTCAACAATTCAATATGCTCCTTACATATTGGAAAATGACATCTTGGACAACGAGTCTTCTACTCTTTCTGATATGTCTTTTGATTTTTTACTTGATTCCAATAAAATTACACCAACTGTTAGTCAAATTAATGAAGTTTTAAACTCTTTAACATTTTTATCAAATGCGTGGGAAGAACATACATTCCACCGCAAACTTATAAGTCTTTGTCAAAAGATTTTGACATTGCTTTGTGAGACTAAGATGCCTGAAGATCTTCAACAGCTTTTGAGTCACCATTCTGTGATTACCAATCAGTCAAATTTAAAAGATCAATGGATAAGATACCAGAGAATTACTGCTTTAAAACGTGTCTTATGGAATCTTAACGATTTTAAATCTGACATTAGAGCAGACAAAGAACAACATGAGCAAGCCGCTTCGATGTTGCGTGACAAGAACATTGCAGGAAAAAGATTAATACAACCAAGAATCAGCAAAAAATTGAAGCTAAGAAAGAAGAATGAATTGGAAAGGGTGCAAAAATTCAAAGGAATAGGTTTTGCTGATTTAAAACGTCAACAAAAAAACCAAACTCCTTCAAGTATTTTAGAGCCAATTTATCAACCAGAAAAAGCGTTGAAAAATTATGATAATCTTTCCAGCGCACAAAGAGATTTGTCCTCTCAAATCAAGCTAGAAGTGCATAAAGGCTTAGAAAAGTCAGTATTCGAAAAAGCTGAAAATTTTCGTAGGTCTAGTTTGTTCAAATATTTAGTGGAATTTTTAGCTGACGGAGCAAAAGATGAATCTCTGGGATGGGGAATTGTTAATGCATTTGAAAGTGGTCAATGGAATGCTCCTATTATTCGTCACCAAAAAGCACTAAGTTCGTCAAAAGGAAGCCTTCAACAAGCTTTACAAGAACCTCGACAGTTGTGGAGAGTTGCTGTTTTTCATGAGATGAAAAAACAATTGGATGTTCGTCAAATTGCTCTACAAAAGCTGATGAAACCAAAAAACTCTAGCACCCGACGCTACAAAAATGTTATTCAAATCCTTTTAGACCTAATAAAAACAATTCAAAAAGGGTTTAATGACGGTTTACAAGATCTTTGGTTTTTTACTAAAACCGATATCGCAGTAAACATTGATTGTAATTTGGCACAAACAATCCTTAATCTTTCTAAACCGGAAATGGTAAAAGATTTGTTCTTGGCAGAAGATGTGCTTAAACAAGAACCAAAACAAGCTTTTAAAAACCACACTTCAACAGAACTTGAACAACTTACTTTAATGGAAATTGAACGCACCACCAATGAATTGTGTGATCTTATCCAAGATGTTGGTAGAAATTTACAAATACATAGGGTGTTACAGTGGCATTCTCAATTGTCATTGGCATTTACTAATCTTTTCAACGAATTTAATCGAATTCTTGATTATGATGAAAATGTTTTACTGGATAAAAGAGAATACACAGACTCTGAGTTTTCTACTGCAAATGAGTTAGAAGATTGGAAACTAAAACAATCAAAAGATGCTAAAAGGTTTACTACCGATCTAGAAGACTCTAGTAACAAGTTTCAGCAAAACGGTTATAAATTTAAAGATAGTTACTCTGAGGGCAATGATCTTACTAAAGTAATACAGTATGAAGGTGTTAATTTAGTAAATTTCAATTTTCAAGCACATGTGCTTAAGGGTCCAACAAGATTATCATTCTTTCAAAAGTTGAAAAAGAAACCCCCTGCAACTTTCGTTTTACAGTTGTTTGCGCGGTTCTTTCGTGATGTTCTACCATGGTACGAAATTTTAGACACATCCAGTTGGTTGGAACGAGCTGTCATAGGATCTGTTGAAAAGCTTACGAATCTTCCATTTTTGTATCAGAAAAAAGCTTTTGACATCTCAAACAATCAAGATTTACAGCTACATAATTCTAACAAAGATCCTCATAAAACGTTGGATAACGTAAACACTTTTGATAACAGTGTAGAACTGCTTTCATTACAAGCATTGCTTTTAGAACCAGAAAAAAACTCTCGTAATTCTGAAAAATCTTTAGCTGATTTAAATCAAACGCAAGCTGATTGGATTTCTGCATTGATGGAAACTTTGCGACAAGACAATCTTTTTAAGAAACTTTCTAAAGATTTACCTACCAAAAATGGTGATGTAGAATTAAAAACAAAAACAAATGTTTTGAAAGATGAGACCTATTGGAAAGATTTACTCTATCCTCATGCCAAGGAACTGATTACTCACGTTTTACTAAATACTTTAAAAGATCGAACAAAAACGAGCATACAAAATGAACATCTTAAAAGATTGCTGATTCTGAAACAACAGCAATTTAAAAGTTTACAGATGTTTGAATGACAGTCAAATCTTTTAAAAAATTGAATGTTAATCCTTTTTCAAAATGTTTCAATTGTTAAAAAGTTTTAATTTTCATTCTTTTTTTTAATCATTTACCAATACAAAAATTTATTGATAACAAAACGGTTCAATCTATCAAAGAAAAAAAACAAGTTTGCTAGTTAATCTAGCAATCTTGTTTTTTATAAAAAACTTATGAACTTACAATCAGATCTTTATAATTCGAACGCTATTTTAGAATCAACAGAATCATCTGTGCAACAAGAGGCAACCTCTGAGCATAATCATTTAAGTAGTGAGCTATTTCTCGAAGATTCAAAAAACAATCCCTTAGATGGTTTACCATCTGACCAAAAAGACAGTCATGTGGCAAATCTTGCACAAGGTTTACAAGATAAGATTACCAGACACTTCAAGCATGAAAAAGCTCAGGAATTAAGATTTGAACCTTATGAATGGAGCCAAGCATCATTTGTAAGCACAGATAAGTTTGAATCTCAATCTATAGGTGAAGCAGATGACAATCCAGAAGATGGGTTGAATGATTTTTTACTTCATTACGATTTATCAAAAAGCACTACTCCATCTATATCCTACCGTTCAAATGGTTGGATAATCGATCACAGCAATTTGCCATCTCTTTTAGAAGTAGCTCAAAATCGAGCGTTAATACAAGTATGTGGTTGGCTTTTACTACCTATTGGATTAACCGCCATAGTTACGGTGGTTCTTCGAAAAACATTGTATTTCTTTTCTGGTGTATTTAATAATTTTAACGAGGCCGGAAACAATTCTTGGATTCCTGAGATTCTGGATGGTGCGAAATTAGCTAACATCAGAGCACATCAACTAGGGGGATATCCTTCATTATTAAAGAGGCTTAACCAGATTGTTTCTTCTATAGTTTCAGGAAACTTTTCACGACTTGACAAAGGTTGGCTTTTGTTAGGCCCGCCAGGTGTTGGAAAGACCTTTGTAGTAAAAACAATGATAGCGGAAGCTTTGGTGCCTCTTTTAAGTATTCCAACGCCACTCTTAGACTTACGCGACCAAAAAGGAAATGAAAAAAATAGTTTCAACTGGACATCTGGTTTATTTACCTTGTTTCACTTAGCTCAAGCTCTACGTCCTTGCGTCGTTTATATGGATGAAATAGATATACTAGTTAAACCATCACCTGATTTGACTGATTCAGCAGGTTCTTTTGTGAATTGGAATTCCCAAAAGTTTTATCCTCAAGGCATCCCTACACTGTTTTTGTCTGCTCTCTTACAAGAAATGGCTGGTTTAATTGAAGGATTTGGTGTTCTTTTTATTGGAGCTACCAATTTTCCTAATAGTGTAGATCCTAAAGGCATTGGGCTAGACAGATTTGAATTTGTTTTTTTATTCAATCTTCCTGATTTTCATCAGCGAGAAGACATATTACGAGTGGTTTTAAAATCAAAGAATTTAAACTATTTACCATCTATGAGCTCTATTGTTAGAGCCGTGGAAGGGCACACTGGGTCTGATATAGAATCTTTGGTTACGGAAGGGATGCTTTTAGCAATTTTTCAAAGAACTCAAATTGACGAAAAAACTTTGAAGCAAGCACTTAACAATTTGGTTTCTAAAACCTCTATCTTTTCAATATCATCTAATGAATGGGCACATTTTTCAAACGAATGGGATTGTATCTATTATCAAGCCGGAAGATTTATTACTCAACACCTTTTATTTCCCAGCAAGTGCTTACCATTAATGTTTTCTAACCCAGAAAATTTAATTTTGCGTTTTTATGAAATATTTGAATTGTGTCTAGAAATTACATTATCTTCGAAAGGTTTGTGCCGAATGAGCCTATGGCATGTTGTTATCAAAGCTATTGAGTGCGTATCTGGATTAGTGGGTCGAGAGCTGTTTTTAGAAAGCCAACGTAATATGGAAAGAAAACCAGATATTCATTTAAATTTTCAAATAGCAAAAGATTTAGAAGTGACAAAAAAGCTTTTTCAATCAGTGGCTTTGGAATTATACCTAAAACAATATTGGGTTCCAAAAGCTTACAATATTTCTACAAAAGCTAAAAGTTTACACAAATATAATGAACAAGTGAGTCCTTTTTCAATCAAAAAAAGAACAGCAAGCACCTTTGCTTTTCAAATGAAAAATGAGTATAGCCAAAAAGGTAGGTTAACCCCACAAACGAATCTTTTAGCGTCTTCTTCATTAAACATAGAGTCTAAAAAGCTTTATGATAACGTTATAAGTCAATTTGGATCCGTATTTGTAATTTTAAAACGTCAATATACCACGAGTTTAAGCAAAAATATTGAAAAGAATTCGGAAAAGCTTGCTCAACGGTTTAGCAAAATTTTTTATCAGCCTTATAATTTTTATTATAATCTTTCGTTGTGGTCTACACTTTTTTGCTTAAGTGAAGACATTTCATTAGTGCAATTTGAATCGAGATTAGATGCGATACCTGTGATAACTCCTCATAGCGCTCAAAAAAGCTCAACATCGTCCGATTTTAAATCACAGCTTTCTCCACTACTTCCTGCACGTTTACTAGATTACAATCGATCTGTATCCATTTGGATGAATTCAAAGACTGACAAACAAATTCAAAGTTCTTTTCATTATGAATCTATAGAACTTTCTACTTTTGCTTGGATTCAAGATGTTTATACTTATGCTTTTAGATTAGTGTCTAAACATCGTACAAGTTTAGATGCTATTGCAGGTAACCTTGTAAGAAAACGCATTTTGTTAAAAGACGAGATTTTAACTATTTTGAAATCATAAAAAGAAGCCAAATTATTGAATTTGTTAAGTATTCTTGTTGTTATTTGCCTTGGAGAGGAATCGAACCTCCACGCTATAAAGCACCAGATTTTGAGTCTAGCGTGTCTACCATTTCACCACCAAGGCCCACCAGTTATTATACAAAAAATTTATCAGAGTGCCGAGAATAGCAGAACTTTTTTTTTGTGTTAACACAAAAAAAAAGTTCTGCTATTTATATAAGAAAGGGTAATAGCTTAAGCAAAGATTTTATGCTAAAACCCGTATAGAGAGATATTCTCCAAATAGGTTTTGAATGCATTTTCATTGAAACTAATTGGTTTTATCTAAAACGTTTTGCCAAGTTTTCTAATAACTGTTAGCTTAAAAATCATTAAATGATTCGTTTGGTAAAACAAGTTAGTTGGGTTGGCTGTTCTTTCAAATCAAAAGAACACATGTATGTTTGTTGTATAAAACTTTTTCTTGCTTAGATTATTAATAAGCACCATTAGTTAGTAAATATTGATTTTTAGAAATTTTGAATGTTTTAGAAACGGCTAAACGTTTGATTGTTCGTATAACCATTTATTTTTATGATCATAAACACGTATTTACGTGTTTATGCTATCCTTAAAAGGATATTTCTCGAATCTAAGGAGAAGAAATCTATGGTCGTTGCATTTCAGTTGGCTCTATTTGCTTTAGTGTCTTTATCTTTTTTACTAGTTGTTGGAGTTCCTGTTGTATTAGCTTCTCCTGAAGGATGGTCAAACACCAAAAACTTGGTGTTTTCAGGTGCTTCTTTGTGGATTGGTTTAGTGTTTTTAGTAGGAATCTTAAACTCTTTTGTAGTTTAATAAAATTCTTATTGAAATTATTATTAGTTTCGATAACATACAAAAGATATGAAACATAAGTCCCAGAGATTTTTAACAAGCTCTTCTAATTTAAACAAAAAAAAGACTTGTTGAATTTCACACTGGGACCATTTAGTATTTTAGTTTTAGGGTACTGCACCAAAAAGTATTGCAATGCGTAGATTTGGGTGCTATTATAAGCCTGGAGCGGGCATAGTTTAGTGGTAAAATGCCTCCTTGCCAAGGAGAAGATACGAGTTCGATTCTCGTTGCCCGCCTAATCAGGTTTAGTAAGTAGCTTTAAATTTTGCTTGCTCTATTTCACGTGCAGAGGATATACTAGGCCCTGAGAGAAGATGCAAGTGTTCAATAATCTCAGTTGCCGATTTAATATCACTACATCGAAAATTGAAGTACACGGTAAAAGAAGGAGTTTGCCATGTCAGGTTCTACGGGAGAACGTCCTTTTGCGGACATTATTACCAGTATTCGCTACTGGGTTATTCACAGTATCACCATCCCTTCCCTGTTTATTGCTGGATGGCTTTTTGTAAGCACAGGGCTTGCATATGACGTATTCGGTAGTCCTCGACCAAACGAATACTTTACTGAAGACCGACAAGAGGTACCATTAATCACTGAGCGTTTTAATTCTTTGGAACAATTAAAACAGTTTAGCAAGTAAATTTAGGAGAAATCCATGACAATTGAAAAGACCTATCCCATCTTTACAGTTAGATGGCTTGCGGTTCACGCTTTAGCAGTTCCTACTGTTTTCTTTTTGGGTTCTATCTCAGCTATGCAATTTATCCAGCGTTAAGCAATTCTGAGGAGGCTAATATGACAGAACCAAATCCAAATAAACAAGCCGTAGAGCTTAATCGTACTAGCTTATATTGGGGCTTGTTGACTATTTTTGTGCTTGCAATCCTATTCTCTAATTACTTTTTTAATTAATGTAAAAAGTGATTGCTTCACATGTTTTATTGTTCTTTGATAAAATATTTTATCAAAGAACAATTTTTTATAACCATAAAACTAAACCAATAACGTTTGATCAGCAGCACTAAATAACCTTTTTAACCTTTAAAAAATCTTTTGTGTGCTGGAACAAGTATTGGTCTTTTATATGAAATAAGGGAATCCAAGATGTCTAATACTGGAACTACTGGACGAATCCCGTTGTGGTTAGTAGGCACTGTAGCTGGAATCGCTGTAATAGGCCTTGTAGGTGTGTTCTTTTATGGCGCGTATTCTGGCTTAGGATCTTCTTTATAAAAAAGCCACTCTAGGGGAAAAAGAGGCTTCTAATTTTTAAAGCCTCTCAATTTGTTAAAATCTATTCGTTTTTTTTTGTTTTTGTGATTGAAATTCTGTTTTATGTCTAAAAAGACCAGAAGCGGTACTTCAATCACAAAAACAAATTCCGTTTGAATATGTTTGAAAAATCACTTTTTCTGATTTATTTACAGAACAAAATTATTAGATATTTATTAAATCTTTTTCTAAGAAGATACTATTTGCTATCAAATAGCATAAAAAAGAATACAACTCTATCATTTAACAAATAGTTTCAAGTGTTTGAAGTGTGACCTGTAAGTGCAATAAACATTTAAATTCTATTTGCATCAAATTTTTAATGTTTTTTAACAAGTATCTTATAGCTTTATTATCTTGTTCAGTCAAAGATTTGTATGTTTTTAAACTCCTCATTAAATGAGGATACAAATATTTTATTTTAAATAATTTCCAAATTGCTGCACGCAACAAAACAATCTTTAGATCTTTATAAGAATAACTATCTGATAAATACTGATAACGTAAACTTTTAGTTTGAGCTAGATTTTTAATAATCAACCTTAATATCTTTTTGTTGGGAGAAATTTGTTCAAATCCAATTCTTTGCCGCAACAAGAAAAAGAAATTTTTTAAGATGTTTATTTGATTTTCACAAAGTGTAACATGAAAAATGTTACTTGAAGAAATATTAGCATATCCCAACGAGTCTAAAACTTCTACCAAAAAAGGATTAAAGAAATCTAATTCACACTTTTCTATAAATAAACAGCAAGCAACTGTTTCGTAAAGATTCAAATGAATCAACAGATTTGAAGCTGATTTTTGCAATAGGTTCATAACAACTAAAGTAATGAACTTTTTAAAATCAAGCGCTCTAAAAACAAAAAAACTTGTGTGTAAAAGCTTTAAAGGTCATCTTACATCTGGTTGGGGGAGTCGCTCAAAAATATATTCAAATAATTTGATACTCCCCCTTTTTTCTGCACAAAGATTTTAAATTGTTAGAATTATTTTATGTGAAAATGTGTACTTTTTAAAAATTCATTTCTGCAAGCTGTACTTTTTCAAATTGTTTTTTCTTTAAAATTAAAAACACTTGTGCAATTAACACCGCGGCAAAGAAAGCAATTAATCCTTGAACGCGTTGAGGACTTTGCAGTACAATCTCTGCTTCTCCTTGCCCAAATCCGCCTACATTTGGATTATTTGTAAGAGGTTGGTCCAATTTAACAGTATCTCCTTCGGATACTAGAAGTTCTGGTCCTGGAGGAATTACATCTATTACTTCTTTTTCTCCGTCAGAAATAGTAATTTCATAGCCTCCTTTCTTACCTGTTACAGCAATCTTTGTAATACGTCCAGCTGCAGAGGCATTGTAAACAGTGTTGTTACTTTTGCTACCATCAGGGTATATCTGCCCACGACCTCTGTTTCCACCTAAATAAATCGGATATTTTAAAAAGGAAACTCGCTTGTCAGTAGCAGGATCTGGTGACAAGATAGGAAAAACCATTTCGCTGTATTGTTTTCCAGGTAGCGGACCAACAACAATTATGTTCTTCTTGTCTGGGCTGTAAGGTTGAAAATATAGATTGCCGATCTTAGACTTCATTTCTTCTGGAATTCGATCAGGAGGGGCAATTTCGAATCCTTCAGGTAGAATAAGTACAGCTCCTACGTTTAAACCCCCCTTTTTTCCATTAGCTAGAACTTGTTTAATCTGCGTATCGTAAGGAATTTTAACTACCGCTTCAAACACTGTATCAGGTAATACAGCCTGTGGTACTTCAATATCTACTGGTTTCTTTGCCAAATGACAATTAGCACAGACAATCCTTCCAGTAGCTTCTCGAGGATTCTCGTAATTTTGCTGGGCATAAATAGGATATGCCTTTGAAGCACAAGGAAAAGCAGCGAAAACCCCAAAAGTTGCTGCACTAATAACAATAGTTTGTCTAATTTTTTGCCAATCAAAAAGTTTGTACATAATTCCAATATTCTTCAATGAACTCTCCTCCAAAACTATATTAACTTGAATCTCGCTTAAGTGAAAGATATTCTGCTAAAGTACACGTAAACGTTTAAAAATCTTCAAAGTGTTTTGAAAATATGGTGCATACTTCTTCGCAATATTAATAGATGAAAGAAACATTTTTTGTTTACTCGTTCATCGTGTGATAAGTAACCACAATCGAAGGAGAAATTCTATTCAAATGCCGAAAAATCCAATATTTAAAAACTGTATCTAATATAACTGGAAACGTAGCTACAAAAGGATAAATAAAATGTCGATTTTCAGCAAGACCAAAATGTCGGAGCAACGCGGCTACCAGTATTTCCCATCCATGCGGAGAGTGAAAACCTACAAACATGTCAGTAAATAAAATAATTAAAAACGCTTTCAAAGTATCACTTAAACTATAAAAAAATTCATTGATCAAAGACCTGACTACAACCAGTCTTTTTTGACTTACCACCAAGAAGAGTGAAAGACTTGAAAGAGCAATAACATCACTAAAAACATTCACTATAGCATCTACGCTACCCTGGTTATAAGAATTGGCCAGTTGCATGGCTTTGGTGTGAATCTTTTCGCTAACCACTTCAGGTGACAATTCAGAAGAACCATTTAAAAGTTGTTCAAACTGTATTTGATCTTCAAATGCTTGTAATTCAAACAAAGCTTTTTTCTGTTGATAAGAATTAATAAAGATTTCTGATTGCCCAGTATTCCACCATTCTTGAACTAAAGGTTGTAACACTAAACTCTTACAACAAAAGCTTATAAGCATGGGTCCTAAAATCAATAAAAGAAAACATTCCAAAGAAGCAATAGCTTGATACTTTGAAAGTCGAAACTCTTGAATGAGCAAAGACCCTGACCGAGTGTCTAACTCATTTTGAAATCGAGCTAAGGTTTTAGTTATCGATCTGGGAATTAGTCCGATATGTTCATAAGTTGTAGGCTCTTCACCTGATAGATCGACAAAGCGAGATGTTGCAAACAGTTTGTTATCGGTATTAAACAGCGGTTGAAAATCTTTTTTTTGGTTCAAAAATTGTTTGCTTTGCCATTCATTTGCTTCAATGATTGCACGTTCAATGTAAGCCAATTTGTTGGCTTTTTGGTGCATCTTTTTAGATCTAGTGGTAGATTTCTTTTCAGAAATGCTGAAACCAATAAGATTTACTAGAAAGTTGCTAATTTGAAATTCCAACAATTTCCACCGTATGCAAGAAATATTTTTATTTAATTCTTGTTGTAAATATAAAGTCACATAATTTGATTTCTTAGAAGCAGTAGAGGACTGGTTTGTATAAAAAAGATGTTCTTTTTTTATTTGTTTTATGTTTTGAGTTGCAGCATAAGCTTTAGAGATTGCACGATCTGGTGTTTGTAATACCCATTGAAAAAACGACCGCATTTCTAACTCCCTAAAAGTTTTGTTTTTTTACATGGAACACTGACTATCTAAAGCACATCAAAGATTTGCAATCTTTTAAAAGCAAATCTTACGCTTCTGAGTGTCTAAGAAAGTTTTTTCAGAAGCGTTTTTTATCAAACACCTTCGATAGAAACTTGTAAAAAACGGGCTAATTCGGCTGCTTTTTCTTCTACTTCTTCTAAAGACAATGGCTGCCCAGCTCTTGTCAAAGGAATGTCTGGTCTTCCTTTAACTCGTAAATAAATAGCTCGTTGTGGATTTATTCCTTCTTTCACTTGCACCCGTACTGCATATACGTCAGTAATTGGACAAGTAATTTGAATTCGGCGATTCTTTCCTGGAAATCCCCACCGGAAAATTCGAACAATTTGTTCTTCTCGATTGAATTCGTTATACCCTTCTCCAATCTTCCAAAAAATAGTAAGCCACAAATAAATACTAAGAAAAAGCCCAGCTATTCCATAAAAACTCATAACTAACCCTTGGGGAAGAAATAAAATGCCTTTGGAAGAAAGAAAAGGCAAGATATCTGAGCCTAAATAACTGGAGATGCCAACTGACAAAAAGCCAATGGCTCCAAATAAGATTACAGATGCCCAAAAATAATTGCTTATTCGTCTTGCACCGATTACTGGCTCACGCAGAACTAAATCAGACTTTGTAATGGAATCAGAATTTACCATGTTTACCATAACCACTCAATACAATAAAAAAAAAATAGCAGTGTGAGAGGTATATTTTTAATATTTGAGAAAAATCTTTAATGTGTTTCGATTCTTTATTGGAGATTTCAAACAAATATTTGTTAATAATTTCGAACTGCCTTATTACAAGGATCTAAGTATACTTCACAAGACTCTTCATCGGTTGACAAATATTTTAATGATATTTGTCAACCGATGAAGAGTCTTGTGGTAAAAAAAAGCTTGTTAGTTTTTGACCAACAAAGAAAAATCTTTGAAGATTTTATTAAAATCGTTGTTTTAATCGAGTTGCTTTTCCTACTCGATTGCGTAAGTAATAAAGTTTGGCTTTGCGCACCTTAGAATGTCTAATCACTTCAATAGTTGCTATTCGTGGAGAATAGATTAGCAATATACGTTCTACCCCAATTCCTTGAAAAATTCGACGCACATTGATAGTAGTGTTAATGCCAGCATTATGTTTACTAATAACTGTTCCTTCGTAAGGCTGTATCCTTTCTTTATTACCCTCCTGAATCAATATACCTACTCGAACAATATCGCCCACTAAAATGTTGGGTACTGTAGGTTTTAATTGTTCCGCTTCTATGTGGCGGAGAAGTTTTTGATTGCTCATAAATTTAGTGGTATGCCTTGCTAGTTGTAACAAGTGGTGCTTATAGGTGCTTATTTTTGATTTATTAGTTTAATAATTCAGATACAACACCAGCTCCAACTGTACGACCTCCTTCACGTATTGCAAAGCGCATCTTTTTTTCGATAGCAATGGGTTGAATAAGTTCGACAATCATTTTCACACGATCCCCTGGCATTACCATTCGAGCAGCATCTCCAGAGTCTGTTGTAAAGGATTCAATTTTACCTGTTACATCTGTAGTACGAACATAAAACTGTGGGCGATAACCTTGAAAGAAAGGAGAATGGCGTCCCCCTTCTTCTTTTTTCAATATGTAAACTTGTGCTTCAAATTTGGTATGTGGTTTAATGCTTCCCGGTTTAGCCAAAACCATTCCACGTTCTATATCTTGCTTTTGCATTCCTCTTAGCAGTACTCCGACGTTGTCACCCGCAATACTTTCTTCTAAAGTTTTTTGGAACATTTCTAATCCAGTAACGGTAGTGCTTCGTGTTTCTCTAAGTCCTACAACTTCTACAATTTCACCAACTTTAACGGTGCCTCTTTCTACCCGACCAGTTGCCACTGTTCCTCGACCAGTAATAGAGAATACGTCTTCCACTGCCATTAAAAATGGTTGATCCGTGCTACGTTTTGGAGTAGGTATATATTCGTCTACTTGGTCCATCAAGTCATAAATTTTATCTACCCACTTGCTATCTCCGCGATTTATTTTAGGATTTTCTGTTAAAGCTTCTAAAGCTAATAATGCAGAGCCGGATACAACAGGCACAGAATAGCCTGGAAATACATAATTATTAAAAGTTTCACGAACTTCTAATTCGAATAATTGCAAAAGTTCCTCGTCATCAACTTGATCTTCTTTGTTTAAGAAGACTACGACATTGGGCACTCCTACTTGCTTAGCTAGCAAGATGTGCTCTTTGGTTTGAGGCATTGGACCATCTGCACCAGAAACCACCAAAATAGCACCATCCATCTGAGCTGCTCCAGTTATCATGTTTTTAACATAGTCAGCATGACCCGGGCAATCTACATGAGCATAGTGCCGATTTGCTGTTTCATATTCTACGTGAGCTGTATTTATAGTAATACCTCGAGCTTTTTCTTCTGGGGCTGCATCAATCTCGTCGTACTTTTTTCCAACTGCTCCACCTGTAGCTGCTAAAGCCATTGTGATGGCTGCTGTTAGAGTTGTTTTTCCATGATCTACATGTCCAATTGTACCTATATTTACGTGAGGTTTTTTGCGTTCAAACTTTTCTCTTGCCATAAAGACTCCTTATTATAATGTTCTGTTTGGTTAAGCTCCGGTGGTTGGTACGAGTATAACAAAAGCAATGCCTTAAAACCAGGCCCTTACCAAAAAGAATTGCAAAAATATTAAATGTATTTCTTAAAATCTTTTAGTATTAATCTTTGTAGCAATTAGAATGGTTGTAATACACTATTTTTTTTTCTTGTTAAAATAGAATTGTTAGAAGCATAAAAATCAAGTGGATATAAGATTTCTGTAAAAAAAAATCTATGCACTTTTCTTCTGTTGATCCACGAAAAATACAGCACTAAAAAGATGTGAACCAATAAACTAGAGAAAACGTTTTTTTGGTTTTTACAAAAATATCTATTTGTATGTATATCTAGGTAAATTCTGCCTAATCTTTTTCTATATCCAAACAAACGTGTCGTCAGATCTTAACACATTTTCAAAACATTAAAGAAACGTTACAAATATTTTTTTATGTCATTATTAGATTGGTTTGAACAACGACGAAAATTAAAGTTACTTACAGCTCCTAAATATAAGCATCCCGATTCTGACAAGAGTGAGGGATTATGGGTGCGTTGTGATGGATGTGGGTCTATCTTGTATGTAAAACATCTAAAGAATCGCCATAGAATTTGTGAACAATGTGATTGGCATTTAGAAATGAGTAGTACAGATAGAATTGAACATTTAATTGATGCTGGAACCTGGAAACCTCTGAATGATCATATCACGTCCTGCGATCCTTTAGAATTTGTGGATCAACAAGCTTATAAAGATCGGTTGGAAGAAGCTCGTTCTAGAACAGGCCTTGTGGATGCTGTTCAAACAGGAGTTGGAAATTTGTATGGGATACCAGTTGCGTTAGGGGCTATGGACTTTCAATTTATGGGCGGATCTATGGGGTCGGTAGTCGGCGAAAAGCTTACTCGATTGATTGAATATGCAACTGATCATTCACTGCCTGTAATTATTGTTTGCGCTTCTGGAGGCGCACGGATGCAAGAAGGTATTCTTAGTTTGATGCAAATGGCTAAAATATCTGCTGCTTTACAAATTCATCAAGTTCAAAATCATTTACCTTATATTTCTATTTTAACTTTTCCAACTACAGGAGGAGTTACAGCTAGTTTTGCTATGTTAGGCGATGTTATTATTGCAGAGCCAAAAGCTTTGATAGCTTTTGCTGGTCGACGGGTTATTGAACAAACTATCAAACAGCAACTTCCAGCAGATTTTCAAACTGCAGAATATCTTTTAAGCCATGGATTGTTAGATTTAATAATTCCTCGTGACATTTTAAAGGAGGGTCTAGCAGAAATCTTGGAACTATATCAAAAAGCACCTTACAAGAAACATTTCCTTCAATAACTAAATGAAATAAAAAAAAATTCATGAATTCAAAAGCTTGAACAGGGTTAGCTGCAGTCGCGGCTAACCAAAAACTTTTGAATTCAGGTAATTTACTATTGAATTGCTTATGCCAACCTCAATTATACCTCCATGGGTCAAACGCATCGAAAGGGGTTTTGTTTCATTTCTTTGTCGTAGCTTGATCGGATTCAGTTTATTGTCAATTTAAATGCCATAAAAAATATCATACTATTCTCGTATGTTTTACAGTAAGTGTCGAACAAATCTATAAAAAAAGAACAAAAATCTTTCACTAAAAAATTTTTTGTTTATAATTAGTAAGTCAATCTATTCTTTCTGACAATACAAAATAAAGGCATTTTTTCATCTTTTACTTTCATTATTCATTGCTACTAGGTCTCTCTACATTTCTAAGTCTNTTGTTTAGGGAGATTTAAATTGATAAGCAGCTTTTTCGTGTTACTAGATAGACCTAAAAATTCATACGCATTTTATTTTAAGGATCATTTTTTTCTTGTACGAGATTTTTTTACAAGAATGAAAAAGTTGTTCAAAACACTTATTTTAAGTGATGCTGAAACCTCGTTTTATGCAAATACAAGATATTGCTTAGAAAGCTAATATAGCCTATCCTATGCATAATGGTATTCCCTTATGACCATTAAAAACAAGGTCGTTTGACAGTTTGGGAGGAAAACATGGCTGCTTCTTTTTTACCATCAATCTTAGTACCTTTAGTTGGTTTGGTGCTTCCTGCAATTACTATGGCATCTTTGTTTCTTTATATTGAACAAGATGAAGTTGCTTAACTAGTCCATCAAAGACCAGATTTTCTAAAGATTCTTTTCTAATGCTTGGTTTGATCTTAAACCAAGCTCTAAGAGTTCATTTAAAAATATATTTTGATAGAAAAAAAGCAAAACAAAGGGGGGCAATTTATCGCCCTTACCTTTTTCTTTTGTTGAAACTTTAAAAAGTTAAAAGAATAATATTAAGGCCCCGAAAGGAGGCCTTAATACAAATGATAAACTAACGTTTGGAAAATTGAGGTGCTTTTCGAGCTTTTTTCAAACCATATTTCTTTCTTTCTTTACAACTAGAATTTCTAGTTAAATATCCTTGTTTTCGCAAAGGAAATCGGTTCATAGCGTCAATCTCACATAAAGCACGAGCTACTCCCATCATAATAGCTTCCGCCTGACCAGTAGTACCCCCACCCTGAGTTTTTACTACGATATCATATCGGCCCTCATATCCTAATGTTTCTAATGGAGCCCGAACGGCTTCAAGGTAACTTGGGTTTGATTGTAAATAGATATTCCCAGAGCGATTGTTAATAACAAGTTTTCCTGTACCTTCAAGTAAGCAAACTCTTGCTACAGAAGATTTTCTGCGTCCAGTTCCAAAAAAACAGGATACTCTTGATGTAGAGGGTGAAACAACTTTTGCTGCAAGCATGGTTGTTTGTTCTTGATCTTTTAAAAGATTATCAGTATTTCTTACACAATACTTTTGTGTAAGAGCTAAACAAAAGAAAGGTTTCATTAAAAAACTCCTGTATGGATGAGCTATGTTTACTAATTTACAAATATTTAAGATTTAAAACAGATTAGTGATGTTGGAGAAGTAGTTTTTTAAGAACTTAACAATATGTTAAATCGTTGCTGTAAAGCTTGGATTACCTGTTGAGCTGATCGTTTTCCAAAGCTTTTTATTTTTAAAAGCCCTTCAGGGGAATATTGCATAAGATCATATACGGTTTGAATTCCCGCCTTTTTTAAACAATTATGAGCTCGAACACTCAACCCCAATTCTTCAATAGGTATGCTTTTATAGTGAAGGTTTTCGTTGCTATTTCGATGATTAGAGATAGGTACACTTACCATATGATTCTCAGTGGTAATACCAGTCTCATTTAGAAGATCTGGATTACGGTGTGTTTGAAAAGCAACCTTACCGTTTTGACTGCTAGTAAAACTGGGTTCGATAAGCAAAGGAAGAAAGAGTTGAATAAGAATTTTTGCTGCCTTGTTTAAAGCATCACGTGGTGTTATGCTACCATTTGTCCACACTTCTAAGATTAACAATTCTTTTTTTTCACCCTGTTCTTCAAAGGTATTTACTAAATAATTTACTGATCTTATAGGCGTAAATACATAATCAATAGGAAATAAAGAAGGTTTTAAATATTCTGGGTCTTGATTACGATACCCAGTACCTTTTTCAATAATAAGTTCCATATACAAATCCACCGGTTGAGTGATTTGTACGATGGGTTGATCCGGATCTACAAGTTCAATGGAAGAATCCAATAAACAAATATCTTTTGCAGTTACATACTTTGGTCCTTGAACTTGTAAAATGACCTTTAAACTTTGAGAAAGAGTTCCAGTAAAAACAATTTCTCGAAGATTTAACAAGATTTCTTTTACAGACTCTTTGAACCCACTTAAAGTAGTATATTCATGGTTAACACCAGGTAAATATACAGAAGTTATACGTATTGCTTCAATATCCGCAAGCAAAATACGGCGCAATGAAACACCTAAGGTGTTAGCTTGACTTGCTTGAAGTGGGGATATAAGAAATCGACCATAAGACAAGCGTCTACTTTCTTTTTTTGATTCTACGCATTGACACTCGATGTTGGAACGAACAGAACTTAAAAACTCATCTATTTGCATCTGGTAATTTTTAAGTGCGGCGTCTTTTTGGAGCTCGGCAGCCATTATGTGGAAGAGGAGTTACATCTCTTATAACTGTTACTCGAATCCCTGAGTTTAGAATAGTACGTAACGCGGTTTCTCGACCCGAGGAGGGCCCGCTGACCATTATTTCTGCTTGTCGCATACCTTGATCCATCGATCGTCGTATTGCATTTTCAGCTGCAGTTTGAGCAGCGAAAGGAGTTCCTTTTTTCGCCCCTTTAAATCCGCATGCTCCGGCTGAGTACCAAGATAATACAGCTCCTTGGGGATTTGTTATAGTAACAATTGTATTGTTTAAAGTGGATTGGATGTATACAATCCCTTTAGGGATTTTACGCTTGCTTTTTCGCGGATTAATTTTTTTTGCTTGTCTAGCCATTGTTTAATGAAATACAGAGTTAAATTTTAGAGAACAGTCTTTATACATACAATAACATCTATCTCTTTCAAAACATATTTAAGGTTATTAACCTTGACGTTGTTTATGTTTTGGGTTAGAGCAGATTACCATTACTTTCCCTCTTCTACGAATTAATCTACAATCTTCACAAATTTTACGAACTGAAGCACGAACTTTCATATTTAATTGTTTTTTTAATTGAATGAAACCATAGCACTAGACTTTTTGACAGTCAACTAGCTTTTGCACTTAATCGATAAGTTATTCGACCTTTTGTTAAATCATAAGGAGTAATTTCGATTTTGACTCTATCGCCTGTAAGTATTTTAATCGAATTACGTCTAATTTTGCCTGAGATGTGGGCTAAAACAATGCAACCATTGTCCAATCGAACTCGAAACATAGCATTTGGTAAAGAATCAGTAATTACCCCTTCCATTTGGATCAAATTTTGTTTTTTCATAAATAGACATTGTTTTGATTGGATGGGGGCACACAGTTAAAAGACTAAAAACAAATCTATATGCTCCTCATTTTATGTTTTGATGATGTTTAGAACTACCATAAATAACAAAGTACTTCACCGCCTAATCTAGAATCACGTGCTTTTCGATCAGTCATTATACCTTGAGACGTAGACACAATAACCACTCCAATTCCCCCCAAAACTCGAGGGATGTCTTTAGAATTTGAGTAGACTCTTAAACCAGGTTTACTAATACGTCTAAGGGCTGTTATACAAGGAATACGTCTTCTTCCTCGATATTTTAGATCAATTTGTAAAATACTTTGGGTATCTTCTTGTATTTCTTTGAAAAGATTTATATACCCTTCTTCTAAAAGGATTTGAGCAATGCTCTTGGTAGAGCGAGTAGCAATAACTTTTACTGTTTTGCTTTTCATTAAATTAGCATTGCGAATACGTGTTAACATGTCCGCGATTATATCGTTTACCACTTTTACTCCTTTGTTTCAAATAAATTATTTGTGCTCAGCTATTATTTAAACTGGAAAAGGCATTCCTAATCTTCGTAGCAATGAAAGTGCTTCTGCATCTGTTTTTCCAGTTGTTACAATAGAAATATCCATGCCACGAATTTTGTCGATTCGATCGTAATCAATTTCTGGAAACATTAGTTGTTCTTTAAGCCCTAAACTTAAATTTCCTCGCCCATCAAACCCATTAGGATTTAATCCTTGGAAGTCTCGAATTCTAGGCAAAGCCAAATTAATAAGACGATCTAAAAAAGCGTACATAGCATCGCCTCTAAGGGTTACACATATACCAACAGGAACATTTTCCCGAATCTTAAATCCAGCAATTGCTTTTTTTGATCTAGTTACAATAGGTTTTTGACCAGCAATTAAAGAAAATTCCTGTAACGCAAATTCTAAAGATTTTGAATCTTGTGATGCATCTCCTAAACCACAATTAATTACGATTTTTTTAACAGTAGGTACCTGATGAATATTTTTATACAAAAATTCTTTTTGTAAATCAGGCACCACATCTTTATAATAGATTTGTTTTAATCTTTGTGTCATATCTGTTTCTTCAATTCTTTTCGGAGCGCAAAAAAAATACGCGCTCCTAATGTTACAAAACCTCTGGGGCTAGAGACACTATTTTAGTAAAGTTTGCCTCTCTAAGCTCTCTGGCTACAGGACCAAAAACTCGGGTACCTCGAGGATTTCCTTCTTGGTTGATGATTACTACAGCATTGTCGTCAAATCGAATCATCATACCATTATCTCTGCGTACCCCTTTACAAGTTCTTACGACCACAGCACGAACTACTTCTGATCTTTTTAAGGGCATATTAGGAATTGCTTCTTTAACAACGCCTATAATCGTATCACCAATATTGGCATATTTTCGATTGCTGCTTCCAAGCACTCGTATACACATCAGTTTTCGAGCTCCGCTATTGTCAGCTACATTGAGATAAGATTGAGCTTGAATCATAACCGTGAATATAATTTTGAAGTTAGGTTACTGGCTGAAATTTTAGATGTGTTAAAAGAAACACATTTCAAGAAAAAGTTTTTAAGATTTCAAGTTAGTAACAAATTGGGTTTTTATGGGCATCTTGTAAGATGCAATTCTCATGGCAGCTCGAGCTATTGCTTCGGATACTCCACTCATTTCGTATAAGATTCTACCGGGTTTTACCACAGCGACCCAGTACTCAGGAGCTCCTTTTCCAGAACCCATTCGTGTTTCTGCAGGTCTCATAGTAATAGGTTTGTCTGGGAAGATACGAATCCATATCTTACCCCCTCTTCGAGCATATCGAGTCATAGCACGACGCCCTGCTTCAATTTGACGAGATGTTATCCATGAGGGCTCTAATGCTTGTAAAGCAAATTGGCCAAAAGATATGTTACTTCCTCGAGTAGAAATACCTTTCATTCTACCTCGATGGTGTTTACGATATTTGGTTCTTTTAGGACTAAGCATAACTTTTTGTCTTGTACCGTATTTTTGAATTAGAAAAGTTTGTGTATGTACATGTTTTTGCACATCTAACAGCTTTTAACGGCGCATTGAAACAACTTCTCCTTTGAATATCCAGACTTTAATGCCCAAGATACCATAAATAGTTTGTGCTTCATATTGACAATAATCGATGTCAGCGCGCAATGTGTGTAAAGGAACTCTGCCTTCTCGAAGCCATTCAGCACGTGCAATCTCAGCCCCGTTTAAACGACCCGCTACTTGTATCTTGATTCCTTTTACTCCTGCATTTTTGGCGCGTTGAATTGCCATTTTCATTGCTCGACGAAAAGCAACCCTTCTCTCTAATTGCTGCGCAATGTATTCTGCAATAATAGTTGATTCTGAATCCGGGCGAGAAATCTCGTGAATAGCTATTCGAATGTTTCTATCTTCTGTAAAACTCTTTTGTAAGACTTGTCTAAGTCTTTCTATGCCTTGTCCGTCTTCTTGAACAATCAGAGCTGGGAAAGCAGTATAAATATCAAGTTGTACTTGATCTGCAACCCGATTTATTTGAATACAAGCAATGCCTGGATGAGCTGGCTGATTTTGACCTTGTCTGCGTAAAGATCCCTGCATGCTAGTTCGAACGTAATTTTGAATAGATTTTCGAATAGAGTAATCTTCTTGCAAGAGACGAGAATAATTCGCAGAGTCTGCAAACCAGCTTGAGCGATGCTTTTGAGTGATCCCAATGCGAAGGCCAAGGGGATGTATCTTTTGTCCCATCAGTTTGTTCCTCAATAAATATTATTTTTTAGCTCGAACAGCAATAGTAATATGACAAGTAGGCTTACGTATCGGGTATCCTCTTCCTTGGGCCCTTGGTTGAAATCTTTTCATAACGGGTCCTTGATTTGCTGTAGCTTCACTTATTTCTAAATTAGATTTAGAAATTCCTAAATTGTGTTCTGCATTTGCTGCAGCAGAATACAAAACTTGTAAAACTGGCCGGCATGCTTTATAAGGCATAAATTCGAGCATCATAAGCGCTTCTTGATAAGATCTGCCTCTAATTTGGTCCACCACTCTTCCTACCTTGATGGGCGAAATTGGTACAGATCTAGCAGCCGCTCTTGCTTGTACGTTTGTACTTTCCACACTCATAAAAGTTTAAAAAAAAAAATTTAACGGCGAGATTTTTTATCAGATTTAGTATGTCCCCGAAAGGTGCGAGTAGGAGCAAATTCTCCTAATTTATGGCCTATCATCTGATCAGTCACAAAAATCGGTAAATGCTCTCGCCCGTTATATACCGCTATGGTGTGACCAATCATTAATGGAACAATGGTAGACCCTCTCGACCAGGTGAGAATAACTCTTTTCTCTCCTTTTACATTCAAATTGTCAATCTTTCGAAGTAAATGATCAGCAACAAAAGGACCTTTTTTTAAAGAACGTGCCATAATTGAATCTCCTGGAATGGGAGCTCTATAATATAAAAAGCTTCATTGAAAAAAACTTATTTACGACGTCGAAGAATTAACTGATTGCTTGGCTTATTAGGGTTTCGTGTTCTTCGCCCTAAAGCTGGATGACCCCATGGAGTTACTGGACAACTACGTCCGATAGGTGCTCGACCTTCGCCCCCTCCATGTGGGTGATCTACTGGGTTCATTGCCACACCACGAACGGTGGGTCTCTTTCCTAACCAACGACTACAACCAGCTTTTCCTAAAGTTAAATTGCTGGCGTCTAGGTTACCAACTTGCCCAATAGTAGCCCAACATTTTTGAGAAACAAGACGAACTTCTCCGGAAGGTAATCTTAATGTTGCAAACATTCCTTCTTTCGCAATAAGCTGTACTACTGCACCAGCAGCGCGGGCAATTTGTCCTCCTTTTCCAGGTTGAAACTCAATGTTATGAATTTCTGTTCCTAAGGGTATGTAGCTTAATGGAAGTGCATTCCCAATTGCAATTGCTGCCTGATTGCCAGAAACAACCGTATCTCCTACATTCAGACCATAAGGTTGTAATATATAGCTCTTTTCTCCATCTTCATAATGAAGTCTAGCTATTCGCGCATTGCGATTTGGATCGTATTCGATTCCGACTACTTTGGCATAAATTCCGGTTTTTGTACGTCGAAAATCAATCTGTCGGTATAGCCTTTTATGACCATTTCCACGGTGTCGGCATGTTATGATTCCACGGTTGTTACGCCCGCTTTCTTGATGTTTTCCCGAAGTTAAATGTTTTAAAGGTTTTACTGGTGACAGTTCTAAAAATTCTGAAACACATCGGTTGCGTGTACCTGGTGTATATGGTTTGTATAAACGTGTACCCATGATTTAATCAAAAAGTTTTTACTAAAGTTTTTCAGTAGGTGATGCTTGGATGTTTTCAGTTGGCAAAACTTGTATGGAATCTCCTGAACGAAGAGTTACTATAGCTCGTTTCCAACGAGAACGGTATCCTTGGGTGGTCCCCATTCGCTTTTTTTTTCTTGGTAATCTATGAGTGTTTACAGATACCACTTTTACTTGAAACAAGCTCTCAACAAGAGATTTTATATCTCGTTTTGTTGCTTCTGGCTTAACATTAAAGCTGTATTGATTATACGACTCTAATATGCGTATAGCTTTATCCGTAAGAACAGGAGAATTTATAATCTCAATCATAATATTTGTGGTGTGTCTTTTTATTTAGGTCAAACACCTTAGAGCTTTTTTTACTAGTAATAAAAATTACTAGATTTTTTTGCTTGTTACCAAAAATCAAAGCTCTAATTTATGTTAAAACTGAGATAGTTAACTGTATAGTTTATTTTAATTACAAAATTACATGTATAAAAAAGCTTGTGTAAGTGTTTAGTGTTTTTAGCCATAAGGAATTTGTTAAATTGTTGAAAAAATCTAGTTGTTTATGTTGTATGTTTTTGATTTTCAATCTAATAATAAAAGATATCTTTCTTAACAACATCTTTTCTATTAACTTGTTGCATAAATCTTTTTTGTCTTAAAAAGATTTAAATGTTTAAAATGCTGTAAACTATTAAAAATTATTTACAAAATATATGCTAGCGTGTTAAAGTAAGATTGTCGTTAAATAAAAAAATATTATAAAGGCGGACGTAGCCAAGTGGTAAGGCAATGGGTTGTGATTCCATCATTCGCGGGTTCAAACCCCGTCGTTCGCCCTACCCAAACCTTTTTGTGATTTTGAGTTGGTAAACGTTTTCAAAAAAAAATGGAATAAAATTTTTGGGTTTTGTAGATACTAATCGCTAGAACAACATCTAATTTCTTTATTATCTCATAAGAAAGACATTGATCTGTTGTACTTTTTTATAACATAATATAACTGTATATTAGAATCATTATAAAAAATACTTTTACTGTTTCAATTGAACATAAATTAAAACTTTTTGCATATGCCAAGATCTCAACGTAATGACAATTTTATTGATAAAACTTTTACGGTTGTTGCGGATATTTTATTAAAAGTATTACCAACCAGCAAAAGAGAAAAGCAGGCTTTTACATATTATAGGGATGGAATGTCAGCTCAAGCAGAGGGAGAATATGCAGAAGCTTTGCAAAATTATTATGAAGCAATGCGATTAGAAGTCGATCCTTATGATCGAAGCTATATACTGTACAACATTGGTCTTATACATAGTAGTAATGGTSAGCACACAAAGGCTTTAGAATATTATTACCAAGCTTTAGAAAGAAACCCTTCATTGCCCCAAGCTCTCAATAATATTGCAGTTATCTATCATTATCGAGGTGAACAGGCTCTTGAACAAGGAAACGCTCAAGTTGCTGAAACACTCTTTGATCAAGCTGCTGAATATTGGAAACAAGCGATACGGCTAGCTCCGACAAATTATATTGAAGCACAAAACTGGTTACAAAATACGGGGCGTACCAAGTTAGACAACATTAATGATTGATATTAATCATTCTTTATTAAAGAATGATTTGCTTTTTGAAAAAAATTTGTATAATCAAGAAGATAGAATATTGAAATCTACAGGGGCTGTGATGGCTTCGACGCTTTAATACAAACATTTTTTAGACAAGCCAAGATTGAGCTATCTTGTAAAAAAGGCTATTTAAAACTTTAAATGCTACATTTTTAGCAAGCTTTACTCGTAAGGTAGCTATTGCTGCTTAACAGTCTAAACTGCGGGTCAACTTTTATAACAAATTTTCTGTTAGAAAAACAAAAAAAAAATAAACGCTAATTAAAGAACTTCCTTTGAAAAAAAGTTTTTTCCTGCCTAAGGGGTCATTTAGGCTAAGCTTGTGAGCGAAAATGAATAGTAAGATTGCGGACGTGGGTTCGAGTCCCACCAGCTCCAAAACTATCAATAAATCTAAATAGAATTACTTTTCAATCGCATCCATGGCCGAGTGGCCGAAGGCGGCGGACTCATAATCCGTTTTCTAACGACAGCGCTGGTTCGAATCCAGCTGGATGCATTTCTTTTGTTCCATATTTCTTATAGAAGAATGAAAAAAACAATTTGATTTCTATATAAGAAAACTAGTTAGACTAAGAGGGGTTCGAACCCTCGACCTTACGGTTCGGAACCGTATGCTCTATTCCTCTGAGCTATAAGTCTTGTCTATTGAGGTTTTTTTATACAATCAGCTGTATTTTTTTTTACCACAATGTGTTCTTGTTTTTTTAACATTTTATTTGTTAGATAAGAAACTTGTATTCATGTGCAAAAGAATATTTAAATGCATGAAAAATGCACTGTTAAATTCTTTTGCACATGAATACAGTACTAGAAAGTTTTTGTCAAAAATCTAGCACTCCGCTAGATTTTTGACAAAAACTAATGAATTTTTAACGGTACTAAAGTGTATCAATAGTTTCAAATTCAAATTTGATTTCTTTCCAAACTTCACAAGCTGCCGCCAATTCAGGGCTCCATCTGCATGCTTCACGGATAACTTCATTACCTTCACGAGCAAGGTCGCGACCTTCGTTACGAGCTTGTACACAAGCTTCCAACGCTACACGGTTTGCTACTGCACCTGGCGCATTACCCCAAGGGTGACCTAGAGTTCCACCACCAAATTGTAGTACAGAGTCATCGCCAAAGATTTCAGTAAGTGCAGGCATGTGCCATACGTGAATACCACCAGATGCTACTGGCAGAACTCCAGGCATAGATACCCAATCTTGAGTAAAGTAGATGCCTCGGCTTCTATCTTTTTCAATATAGTCATCACGTAATAGATCTACGAAACCTAAAGTTACTTCACGTTCACCTTCTAGTTTACCTACTACTGTACCGGAGTGGATATGGTCTCCTCCAGACATACGAAGTGCTTTTGCCAAAACACGGAAATGGATACCGTGGTTTCTTTGACGGTCAATTACTGCGTGCATCGCACGGTGAATGTGTAATAGAAGACCGTTATCTCGGCAATAATGAGCTAAGCTAGTGTTTGCTGTAAAACCACCAGTTAAATAGTCGTGCATGACAATAGGTACACCTAATTCTCTTGCAAACACAGCACGCTTGATCATCTCTTCGCAAGTTCCTGCTGTAGCGTTTAAGTAATGGCCTTTAATTTCGCCAGTTTCAGCTTGAGCTTTGTAGATGGCTTCTGCACAGAATAAGAATCTATCTCTCCAACGCATAAAAGGTTGAGAGTTTACGTTCTCATCATCTTTTGTAAAGTCAAGTCCACCGCGTAAGCATTCATAAACTGCTCGACCATAGTTTTTTGCGGATAGACCTAATTTTGGTTTGATAGTACAACCTAGTAAAGGTCGACCATATTTGTTTAACTTGTCTCTTTCTACCTGAATACCGTGTGGTGGTCCTTGGAATGTTTTGGAGTATGCAGGAGGAATTCGAAGGTCTTCTAGACGTAGAGCTCGTAGAGCCTTAAATCCAAAAACGTTCCCTACAATAGATGTAAACAAGTTTGTTACAGACCCTTCTTCAAACAAGTCTAAAGGGTAAGCTACGTACGCAATATATTGGTTATCTTCACCTGCTACTGGCTCAAGATCATAGCATCGACCTTTGTAACGGTCCAAGCTAGTTAATCCATCTGTCCATACAGTAGTCCATGTACCTGTGGAAGATTCTGCAGCTACTGCTGCTCCAGCTTCTTCTGGTGGTACACCTGGTTGAGGAGTCATACGGAATGCTGCAAGGATATCAGTATCTTTTGTTACGTAGTCAGGAGTATAGTAGGTAAGTCGGTAATCTTTTACACCGGCTTTAAATCCAGTACCTGTTCTGGTTTCGGTCTGTGGTGACATGTTTTTCTCCCTAAAATCACTTCATTGCTAAGGTAATCTTAAATCTGCTCGAGCCTTCTGACTTCTTAAACGTAAATCTTTTTAGCAAATGTTAGGTTTTATGAAGTAGCGCTCAAAACGATTGTAAACCAGCTTAGTCCTGTATGCAAGTAGTAAAAATACACTTATATATTTTTGGTTTTTTGTAAATTTTATAGCTATGTCTTTTACATTTTTTATCAATTTTTAATCTTTTATTGAAAAATAAAAGATTTTTGTTCTTGTTCAACAAGAAGGTATAGAAATCTTTTTTCTTGTTAAATCAATTAAAAACTATTTTTAATTGATTTTTAGTGGACGTTATAAGTTTTGTAGTAAAAATATCTACAAGAAACTTTTTAATGTTTAATAATTAAAATTTTAAAAACATATACGCATACAAAAATTTAAACATGAAACATACCAAACATTCAAATAGAATTGAAAAATGTTTTATGAGTTGCAATGATTTATTAAAATTTTTTAGCTTTCATGCAACAAGCTTTTTACGTTGCTTAAATTTTTTATATCCGGTACTATAAAGCAATCCCCTCAAATAAACAGCGATAATTTGAGTGTAAATATGTGTTTACCTTTTTTTACAAAAAAGGGATGGTTGAAAAAATCTTTGTTATTTTTCAATAAGCTTAAATGGATAAAAGAACTATTATTGTTTGATAAATATGACTACTACAAATCCAGTTAAAACTCGAAACATTGGCTATATCACACAAATCATTGGACCAGTATTAGATGTGGCTTTTCCTCCAGGAAAACTACCTAGTATCTATAACGCACTTGTGGTGAAAGGAAAAAATGAAGCTGGACAAGAGGTAGATGTAACTTGTGAAATCCAGCAATTGCTTGGAGGCAACAAAGTAAGAGCAGTTTCCATGAGTGCTACTGATGGTTTGATGAGAGGCATGGAAGTTATGGACACAGGAGCGGCTTTAACTGTTCCTGTTGGAGAGGCTACTTTAGGACGCATTTTCAATGTACTAGGAGAACCTGTAGACAACTTAGGCCCAGTAGACAATAGCAAAACATTACCAATTCACCGCTCTGCACCTGCATTTACTCAATTAGATACAAAATTGTCTATTTTTGAAACAGGTATCAAGGTTGTAGATTTGTTAGCTCCTTATCGTCGTGGTGGAAAGATCGGATTATTTGGCGGTGCGGGAGTAGGTAAAACTGTTCTTATTATGGAACTTATCAACAACATTGCTAAAGCTCATGGTGGTGTATCCGTTTTTGGAGGAGTAGGTGAGCGTACTCGTGAAGGAAATGACCTTTACATGGAAATGAAAGAATCCAAAGTAATTAATGAAGAAAACATTTCTGAATCCAAAGTTGCATTGGTTTATGGACAAATGAATGAACCGCCAGGGGCTCGTATGCGAGTAGGCTTAACTGCTTTAACTATGGCAGAGTATTTCCGTGATGTTAATAAGCAAGACGTTTTATTGTTTATTGACAATATTTTTAGATTTGTTCAAGCGGGATCCGAAGTTTCTGCACTTCTTGGTAGAATGCCTTCTGCAGTAGGTTATCAGCCTACTTTGGGAACAGAAATGGGAACTTTGCAAGAAAGAATTACCTCTACAAAAGATGGATCGATTACTTCTATTCAAGCAGTTTATGTTCCCGCAGATGATTTAACTGACCCAGCACCAGCTACAACTTTTGCTCATTTAGATGCAACTACAGTTCTTTCTCGTGGATTAGCGGCTAAAGGTATTTATCCTGCTGTAGATCCTTTAGATTCTACATCTACTATGTTGCAACCTTGGATTGTAGGAGAAGAGCATTATGAAACTGCACAAGGAGTAAAACAAACACTTCAACGTTATAAAGAGCTACAAGACATTATTGCTATCTTGGGCTTGGATGAACTTTCTGAAGAAGATCGTTTGACAGTGGCTAGAGCACGTAAAATTGAAAGATTTTTATCGCAACCCTTTTTTGTTGCTGAAGTGTTTACAGGTTCTCCTGGCAAATACGTAAGCCTTGCTGATACGATAAAAGGATTTCAAATGATTTTGGCAGGAGAACTAGATAGTCTTCCTGAGCAAGCTTTTTATCTGGTTGGAGGTATAGAAGAAGCTATTGCAAAAGCAGAAACACTTCAAGGAGATAAATAAAAAACTATGAGCTTAAATGTTCGAGTTATGGCACCTAATCGCATTGTTTGGAATTCACAAGCTCAACAAGTGATTCTTTCTACAAATAGCGGTCAAATAGGTATACTTCCCAATCATGCTTCTTTGCTTACTGCTTTAGATATTGGAGTAGCTAAAATTAAAGCCAACAACGAATGGTCTACTATGGCTTTAATGGGCGGTTTTGCAATGATTGAAGAGGACCAAGTAACTATATTGGTCAATGAAGCAGAGAAGGGCTCTGAGATTGATTTACAGGAGGCCCAAGAATCTTTGGAAAAAGCAAAAGTAAATTTAGAAACAGCAGAAGGACGTAAAAACAAAATTGAAGCCAATCTAGCTTTTAAACGAGCTAAAGCACGCTTTGAAGCTGTAAATTCTACTGGGTTTTAATTTTTAAAACATATATACATCTATATATAGAAATCTATGGCAAGCCTTATTAGGCTTGCCGTAGATGTAATTTAAATAACATTAGGGATAATCAGTTTCGAACTGATGACCACTGCCACGTCAAGGCAGTGCTCTACCACTGAGCTATATCCCTAAAACGATGTTTTAATCTGTCTGGATAACCAATGTCTAATTATATAAAAATGAAATATTTTTAGAAACTATCAACCAGAAAAAGAGTGACTAGAAGAAAGATAAAAATTTCCAATTTCTAGCCAACCCTTTTTCCGTTGATGGCAATTGGTACAAATATAATTCTTTTTTTCAAGAGAGATCAACTAAGAAAGATTATACAATCTTGCGTGTACTTGTTTTAAAAGTCAAGCTGATCACCACGTCTATATTGTAAATAAGCAGTAACAAATAATCCTAAAAGAGTTATTGGGATTAATCCTAATACAATTCCTGATAAAAGAGGTTCTACCATAAAATTTCTCCAAAGCTAAAAAATATGCTTCTTTTTTAAATCTTTTTGTTTGATTTAAATAAGTTTAATTTTGCTTAAGCCTAAATACATAATAACTGTAAAAGCAAAAAAAGCACCTACAAATGCAAAATAGCTGAAAATAGTAAACATAAGTATTGTTTCCAATTACTGTAGATAAGTATACACGCTGATTAACTAGTGTATTTTTGCTGTTTATTTGTAACAAATCTATGAATTTTTTTACAAGATTTCAGATTAATAATTTCTTCTTTAATCTGTTTGAATTCAAACAAGTTTTTGTTACATATATATAATATCTTACAATTCTTGTAAATTTTTCTACATTTAAAATTTTAAAACAACTGGAACCAATTCTCAACAATCATATGTAAATAAATAATTGAAACAGGTTTTTTATCGATTAGCTAACATATCTTGAGCTACCTGATCAACTACTCCATAATCTTTAGCTTCTTGAGCTGACATAAAACGATCTCGATCCATATCTAACGCAACTACTTCTATAGGTTGATTTGTTCTTTGAACATATGCTTCGGTTACCATTTGGCGAAGTTTTAAAATTTCTCCTGCCTCTATAAGTAAATCCCCTGCTTGTCCACGGGCACCACTTGAAGGTTGGTGAATCATAATTCTGGCATGAGGTAATGCAATTCGTTTTCCAAGCGCTCCTCCAGCTAAAACAAAAGAAGCCATTGATGCTGCCATTCCCATACAAATAGTAATAACATCAGGGCTTACATACTGCATAACATCATACAACGCTAAACCAGCCATTACAGAACCACCAGGAGAATTTATATAGATATAAATTTCTTTTGTAGGATTTTCTGAATTTAAGAACAACATAACTGCAACTAGTTGGTTAGAAGTCTCGTCATCCACATTTTGTCCAAGAAACAAAATCCTTTCGCGATAGAGCCTGTTATAAAGGTCTACCCATGTAGCATCTTCTTCACCAGGTAGTCGATAAGGTACTTTTGGAACACCAATAGGCATAGTTTTTTTTTACTTGATTTCTTTTACGCTAAGCTATACTGTTGCCATGTTAACATAATCAACACTCTTTCGGCTATGATCAACTTATTTTTTTAATACTGTTAAATGCAAAACCTTTTAACCCTTGTTGCATAATTGTATAGAATGGTATAATCAAAGAAAGGAACTAGTGTCCTCTCAGCTTTAACAATTATTTATTATTATTTAATAATAAGTATTTAAATTCTTTTGCCTAACCTTGTTCTTACAAGGTTTGAAATGTTAGATAGTTAAAAAAAATTCGTTTTTCCCCACAGGAGTATCTTTATGGGACTACCTTGGTATCGTGTACATACCGTTGTTTTAAATGATCCTGGACGACTTATTGCAGTTCACTTAATGCATACTGCACTTGTGTCCGGATGGGCTGGTTCTATGGCTCTTTATGAATTAGCTGTTTTTGATCCATCTGATCCTGTTTTAGATCCTATGTGGCGTCAAGGAATGTTTGTTATTCCTTTCATGACTCGATTAGGGATTACTAAGTCATGGGGAGGGTGGAGTATTAGTGGAGAAAGTATTAGTAACCCAGGTATTTGGAGTTATGAAGGTGTAGCTGCTGCTCATATTGTACTTTCGGGATTGTTATTTTTAGCATCCATATGGCACTGGGTTTATTGGGATCTTGAGCTATTCCGTGATCCTCGTACAGGAGATCCAGCTTTAGATTTACCAAAAATCTTTGGTATCCATTTATTCCTTTCTGGCTTGTTGTGCTTTGTTTTTGGTGCTTTTCATGTGACAGGTTTGTTTGGTCCTGGGATTTGGGTTTCTGATCCTTATGGTATTACAGGACGAGTTCAACCTGTATCTCCATCATGGGGAGCAGAAGGATTTGATCCGTTTAATCCAGGCGGTATTGCTTCTCACCATATTGCTGCAGGTATCCTAGGTATCATAGCTGGTTTGTTTCATTTAAGCGTAAGACCTCCACAACGTTTGTACAAAGGTCTACGTATGGGAAATGTAGAAACTGTCTTATCTAGCAGTATTGCCGCAGTATTTTTTGCTGCTTTTGTAGTTTCTGGAACTATGTGGTATGGATCTGCTGCAACTCCTATTGAATTATTTGGACCTACTCGTTATCAATGGGATCAGGGATTCTTTCAACAAGAGATTGAGAAGAGAGTTACAACAAGCGTAGCACAAGGTTTAAGTTCATCTGAAGCTTGGTCTAAAATACCAGAAAAATTGGCTTTCTATGATTACATTGGCAATAACCCGGCTAAGGGTGGGTTGTTCCGTGCTGGTCCAATGGATAATGGTGACGGTATTGCTGTGGGTTGGTTAGGTCACGCACAATTTACTGACAAAGAAGGAAATGAATTGTTTGTTCGACGTATGCCTACATTCTTCGAAACTTTTCCAGTTCTACTAGTAGACAAAGATGGAGTAGTTAGAGCTGACGTACCATTCCGTAGAGCTGAATCCAAATATAGTATTGAACAAGTAGGTGTAAAAGTCCAATTCTATGGTGGTGAACTAGATGGAGTTAGCTTCAATGATCCAGCTACTGTGAAAAAGTATGCTCGTCGTGCGCAATTGGGTGAAATTTTTGAATTTGACCGAGCAACTCTAAAATCTGATGGTGTATTCAGAAGTAGTCCTCGAGGTTGGTTTACTTTTGGTCACCTTTGTTTTGCATTGTTGTTCTTCTTTGGTCACATTTGGCATGGTTCTCGAACTATTTTCCGAGACGTTTTTGCTGGTATTGATGCTGACATTGACGCTCAAGTAGAATTTGGTTTATTCCAGAAACTTGGTGATGAAACAACTCGAAGACAAGCTGTTTAAAATCCAATATTCACTAAAAAAAAATATTTGGTTCAAACTAGATCCTGAGTTGCAAATTATTTCAATTTTTTAAATATTCACATACAACAATTATGGAAGCATTGGTATATACCTTTTTATTGGTAGGTACTCTTGGCATTATCTTTTTTGCCATCTTTTTTAGAGATCCTCCTAGAATTATTAAAAAGTAAAAGGTTTTTTTTGATTCCTTTTTCTCTTTATCTTTGATCAAATTTGGCAACCACCGTATTTAATACGGTGGTTGTTACAAGATTTAATCTTCATGTTCTTCAAAAGGATCTCTTAAATCTTTTGAAGGTTGTCCGAAAGCAGTGTACAGCGAATAGCCAGTAATGCTTAAAAGCAAACAGGAGATAAAGATACTAAAAAGAGTTGCGGTTTCCATAAAAAATACTTTTTACGTTTCATATTATCATATTATAAAATTTTAACAATTTTAAGCAAAAAACATATGGCTACACAAACTATTAATAAAGCTCCAAAATCAAGAGGTAAACGCACTGGGTTAGGAGATGTGTTAAAGCCTTTAAATTCTGAATATGGGAAAGTAGCTCCTGGATGGGGAACTACACCTCTTATGGGAGTTTTTATGGCTTTATTTGCTGTATTTTTAGTAATTATTTTAGAAATTTACAATTCTTCTGTTTTACTTGATGGTATTCCAGTAAGTTGGACTAGTTTAGACAATTAACAAGTTTCTTAGAATAGATTTGTTAATTATTTTGTAAATTCTTTTTAAATAGCAAAAATAAAAAACCGCCCTTGCGCAAGGGCGGTTTTTTATTTTCGTAATAAGAATTATTAGTTTCTATATTCTTAGACATTTAAGATATAAATCTACATAGATTTAACTTTATTTAAAGTCTTGTAACAATCTTTTAACAAGAAAAAACTTTCTTTATTTTTAAAAATTTTTATTGTACAATGAAGGAGTGTGATTTCAGATTCTTTGTTTTTCAAAAAGGGGATATGGCGGAATCGGTAGACGCTGCGGACTTAGATGATTGAGCCTGGGCAAGGAAACTTGTCTTGTGAATGCTTTCAAATTCAGGGAAGTCTAAATCTTTTAGGTAATCCTGAGCCAATTCCTTTTTTAAGGAAAGGTGCAGAGACTCTATGGAAGCTGTCCTAACGAGATTTTAAAATGAAGATACAAAAACAAATAAAATCTTTTGTAAAATTGTCGAGGATAAAGAGAGAGTCCAATCTTACAAAAATGGTTTACTTTAGTAGCCTAAAAGTTCAATGTAAATTGCAGTAAGATGAAAATCCGTTGATTCTAATAAAATCGTGAGGGTTCAAGTCCCTCTTTCCCCACTTTTTCATTTCTTTAATGAGTTGTATTCTATTTTTAATTTGTATATAGTAAACAAAAGGAAAGATGGCCGAGTGGTCGAAGGCGTAGCACTGGAAATGCTATGTAAGCTTTTGTTTACCGAGGGTTCGAATCCCTCTCTTTCCGATTTAAAAAATTTTATTTATTACATTAAAGCCTTAAAAAGGCTTTAATGCTTAAATAAAATTTATGCTTTTCTAGAATAATACTCAACAACTAAAAGTTCATTTAATTGAAGTGGAATGTTTTCTCGACTAGCTATGCTCCGAATAGTGCCAACATAATTTTGATCGTCTAACATTAAATGATTGGGCAATTTAGATACAGTCGATCTTTCTAAATTATTCTTTATTAAAGAATAAGATTTCTTGTTTTGTTTGATTTTAATAACATCTTTTGGCTTGCATCGATAACTAGGTATATCAACAAGTTGGTCATTTACTAAAACATGTCTGTGATTAACAATTTGTCTTGCTGCTATTACAGTTGGTGCCATGTTTAATCGAAACAAGATGTTATCCAATCGCATTTCTAACAATTGAAGTAAAACTTGCCCAGTTGATCCTTTAATTTTTCTAGCTAATCGTACATAATTTAAAAGTTGTCTTTCTGTAATTCCGTAGTTGTATCGAAGTTTTTGTTTCTCTTTTAAACTGATACTATATTGAGAAGGTCTTCTTTTTAAATTTTTACTTGTTTTGCCTTGCCAACGATTAGATTGGGTACGTGTTTTGTTGGTTAAGCCAGGCAATTCTTCTTCTACACGTCGTAAAATTCTGATACGAGGTCCTCGGTAACGAGACATTTTATCTCCTTTTTTATTAGAAATAGATTACATTTTAATTTTGATAACTGTCTGGAAATTCTATGTTTTTTTTTATTTCCTTCATTCTAATAGCTTAAGAGTATTTTAGTAAAGGGCTTCTATGTCTAAAATAGCAAAAAACAAATAGCCTGCTATCGGAGTCGAACCGATGACCGGCGCATTACAAGTGCGCTGCTCTGGCCTCTGAGCTAAGCAGGCTTTTTTTTAGTCAATCAATGGTTTTAATTGTATAGGAAATTTATTAATATTTCAAACTATATAAAAAATATTAATAAAAAGATTTTGCATATACCAAAAAATTTGTTACATCATTTTCTGAAACATCAATTAAACTGTATTATAATAACTTCAGAGTCTAACCGCAAAATCATTTGAATAAGATCTTTGGTCATGGGTAAAGTTTACGATTGGTTTGAAGAACGTTTAGAAATTCAAGCTATTGCTGATGATATTAGTAGTAAATATGTTCCACCACACGTTAATATTTTTTATTGCTTAGGTGGTATTACTTTTACTTGTTTTATTGGACAAGTAGCTACCGGATTTGCTATGACTTTCTATTATCGTCCAACTGTTACAGATGCTTTTGCTTCTGTACAGTACATTATGACAGACGTTAATTTTGGATGGCTTATACGCTCAGTTCATAGATGGACGGCAAGCATGATGGTTCTTATGATGCTTCTTCATATATTTCGAGTTTATTTGACTGGTGGTTTTAAAAAGCCTCGTGAATTGACTTGGGTAACAGGAGTTATTTTAGCAGTTTTAACTGTTTCTTTTGGGGTAACTGGTTATTCTTTACCATGGGACCAAGTAGGGTACTGGGCTGTGAAAATTGTAACAGGTGTACCAGACGCAATTCCAGTAATAGGCTCTCCACTTGTAGAAATTTTACGTGGAGGAGTAAGTGTAGGTCAATCTACGTTAACTAGATTTTATAGCTTGCATACATTTGTTCTTCCATTGTTAACAGCAGTGTTTATGTTAATGCATTTTTTAATGATTCGTAAACAAGGAATTTCAGGTCCGTTGTAACGGGATGTTCCAAGTTTGTTTTTAAACATCATTGTTCTGCTTTGACAAAAACATAATGTTTTTTCTATTTATAATAAAATCAAAATACTTTGAAAGGAGATCTTTTTATGGGTGTTACAAAAAAACCAGATCTTACTGATCCTGTGTTACGAGCAAAATTAGCTAAAGGGATGGGTCACAATTATTATGGTGAGCCAGCTTGGCCTAATGATTTGCTTTATATGTTCCCAGTAGTTATTTTAGGAACTATAGCTTGTTGTGTAGGTTTAGCAGTATTAGATCCTTCTATGGTGGGTGAACCTGCTAATCCTTTTGCAACTCCGCTTGAAATCTTACCAGAATGGTATTTATTTCCGGTTTTCCAAATGTTACGTACAGTTCCTAATAAATTGTTAGGAATCTTATTAATGGCAGCAGTTCCTGCAGGATTGCTTACTGTTCCTTTTATTGAAAACGTTAATAAATTTCAAAACCCATTCCGTCGTCCAGTAGCAACTACTGTTTTTCTTTTTGGAACTGTAGTATCTATTTGGTTAGGAATTGGTGCTACTCTTCCTATTGATATTTCTTTAACATTGGGTCTATTTTAATAAGATTTGCAAAAATGAAATAATTTTTATTATTATTACAATTTTTTTTGTAAATTGAGTGCTTAAGTAATAAATTCATTTTTTTTAATGCAAAAAAAAATATACATTTAGATCAATGTGTTTCCTACTCTTTCATTTGCACGAGAATACAAAAGTAATCCAATAGATGTTTAGTTATTTGTATTCTCGTGCAAATGAAAGACATATGAATGCAGTTTTTTTTTTTTTTTAAATATAAATAAATTATACCTATTCTTATTGTTTAAATTTTTACTCCAATGCTGTATTCCTTATACTTAATTAAGTTAAAACTGCTAGACATTTGTAGGTTAATTGTTTAATAATGTAAGTAACAAGAAAT